TTATCCGCCTATTGAAATAGATTCAACAGCAGCTAGATCCAGAGGAAAGTTGTGAGCATTACGTTCGTGCATAACTTCCATACCTAGGTTAGCACGATTAATGATATCGGCCCAAGTGTTAATTACACGACCTTGACTGTCAACTACAGATTGGTTGAAATTGAATCCATTTAGGTTGAAAGCCATAGTGCTTATGCCTAGAGCGGTAAACCAGATACCTGCTACAGGCCAAGCAGCTAAGAAGAAATGTAAAGAACGGGAGTTGTTGAAACTAGCATACTGGAAGATCAATCGGCCGAAATAACCGTGAGCAGCCACAATATTGTAGGTTTCTTCCTCCTGACCAAATTTGTAACCTGCATTTGCGGACTGATTTTCAGTAGTTTCCCTGATCAAACTGGAAGTTACCAAAGAACCATGCATAGCACTGAATAGAGAGCCGCCGAATACACCAGCTACACCTAACATGTGGAATGGATGCATAAGGATATTGTGCTCAGCCTGAAATACAATCATGAAATTGAAAGTACCAGAGATTCCTAGAGGCATACCGTCAGAGAAGCTTCCTTGACCGATAGGGTAGATCAAGAAAACAGCAGTAGCAGCTGCAACAGGAGCTGAGTATGCAACAGCAATCCAAGGACGCATACCTAGACGGAAGCTAAGCTCCCACTCACGACCCATATAGCAAGCTACACCAAGTAGGAAGTGTAGAACGATTAGCTCGTAAGGACCCCCGTTGTATAGCCATTCATCGACGGAAGCTGCTTCCCAGATGGGATAGAAGTGCAAACCGATGGCTGCAGAGGTAGGAATAATGGCACCAGAGATAATATTGTTTCCATAAAGAAGAGAACCGGAAACGGGCTCACGAATACCATCAATATCTACCGGAGGAGCTGCGATGAAAGCAATAATGAATACAGAGGTTGCGGTCAATAGGGTAGGGATCATCAAGACGCCGAACCATCCAATGTAAAGACGGTTTTCGGTGCTAGTGATCCAGTCGCAGAAGCGACCCCATAAATTTGCGCTTTCGCGTCTTTCTATAATTGCGGTCATGGTAAGAACTTCGTTTATAAAATCATCAGAGGCTCCCAAGCATAAGGCTTGTTATTTGACAGTATAATATGATCCATGTATCAATGTCAACCAATATTTGGTATGGGATTTCAATATATATCCCGTTGGGATATATACTGATCTATCTATATTGATAGTATAGAGATGTATTTTATATAGACTATATATTTTTTGCATATATTCCACACTCTATAGATCTATCTGTAGTTAGCTACTACATGAAATTATTGATTTCTGGTTCCAGGGAGATCCGTTGTGTTGTAATGAGAACGGATAGGATTTAATCAGTGAAGATCAAATTTTTTTTGTTCGCTACAACGAACGAAGTGCAATGCGATTCTGGAACCGAATTCTGAATCAATTGATATGAGTGGTATATTAATTAATTCTTCATCACCTTTCCAGAGAACCTGCGATAGTTCGTTTCCTGTGAATAGGAACGAATGAATATGAAAAGGAACTTTATTGGATCCAGAACCGGAACAAGTGGACAGAGGTACCTATCGCAATTGGATCAATTTGATCCGGGTTGCCCGGGACTCGAACCCGGAGCTCGTCGGATGGAGTGGATTATCTGCTCCTTCAGTATCAGTAAGGAGCGAGAAATCTCTCCCCAAACCGTGCTTGCAATTCTCATCGCACACGGCTTTCCCCATGTAATTTATTTATTTATTCCCTAATCATTTTAGTTCTCGGATGGAAAAAGAAAAATGATTCTGAATCGAGGCAATGACTCAAAGAGCATTTCATTGGTAAAATAAGTTTTCTATTTTAAGATTTAAGATCCTGTATCTTTTGCCAGGAATTGGCTAGGGGATTTATCTGGGGAATATCTGAATGCCAAATTCGTTCTCTCTGTGAACGGGCCGCTGCTTTCGATGAAAAAGCCGGAAAATAAAATTCTCGCTCTTTTGAAAAATATTTTTTGAAGAGTTCTGGACCTAATTCCTTCCGAACTACACGTATCGTACTTTTATGTTTACAGGCTAAAGTTTTAGCACATGATAGTGAAAGTATATACTTTATACGATATAAACCATCTCGATCAAGGGATCCACTGTAGTAATGAAAAATATTTTTCCAAATTCGATCGAATCGATCGAGGATATCATCATCTGTTAGACTAGTCCAATACAATTTACTAATTGGCCGCCCTGATATGTCACATAATTTTTCTCTAGCCAATAATCCAATTATTGGTACAATCGGAACTATTGGATCAAATTCATCGGTAATAAGATCGGTAATGAATAACTCATCTAGCATTTTGGTCCTGACCAGAAGAGGTTTCATCCGAACCCTCAGAAAATAACCTAAGGAAGAAGAACAATTCTTGGATAATTGATGAGAACATACCCTATATGGTTCGGACCAAAGATGGAAATAAAATTGCCGAAAAATTGGAAGATGATATCTACATTTTTTCACTAGGAGATGAGTACCCTTTATAGCTATAATAGATCTTTCTGCATATCTAACATAGTGAATTCTAGGATCCTTCAACGACCAGATACTTTTCAGTGAATTTCGACGATAATTTCTGATAATATGTTTGATCTTTCGATCAAAATGAGTTTGATCAGGGAAAGATCCATGAGACAACGATCGTGGATGAAAGGATCGTTTAAGAAGGGGAACTAGAATGGATTCACATCCATAGACATAATGATTCCACAGGAACAGCAAGAATCTTGTATTTACTCTCGGGTCGATAATAATTGATTTTTGTAAATTATCTGGACTATTTCGATATTTATAGAGAACAGATCGTAATGGGTGCAAGGAGGGAGCATCTCGGATCCAGCGACGAAAGGTTCGAACCAAAATTTCCGGATGAATAGAATAGGGTATTCGTGTATCTAATATATAATTAGAATGCGGGAATTTATCTTCCAAGAAGGGAAATATTGAATGGATCGATCGGAAACTCTTCCATTCATTCATCCCTTCCACAGAATATTTCGACCGTATAGAGAACGGAACTTCCAGGACCAATGTAAGTCCTTCTAGTACCGATTCATAATAGAAACTCTTGTTGCGATCAACTAATGGATTTGGATCGCAATTCAAAAAGAAAACAATTGAATTATTCTGTTGACGTATTTGACCAATCAAACGTTTTACAGTTAGGAAACTGAATTGATCATTGGAACTTAAATGTTCCATCGATTCAGAGGAACTTGATCCATCCAAATAATGATCATGATAAATTGCGTAAAGATCTTCCTGGAAAAAGAGTGGATATAAAAAGCATTGTTGCCAAGAGCTATCTTCCTTCCCGTATCTATGGAACTCATCCATTTTCAAACCTCAGCTATGTCCCTCGTTCATGAGAATAACCTCTTAATTTCTGAGATAATACATGGTGCGATCTAGTCGGGACAAGATAGGAAAAAAATATATATATCCGGATATTAAGATTCTATATTAAATTCAACAGATTTACTACCCAAGGATCTCATTCGTCATGAGGAAGAACGAAAATCTTTTATCCTGGCGACCGATCGCTCTCCTGACTCATGGGATAAATCAACCTGGTCAGTACACTATTTATCTTACACATTTGTATCGAGTACTTAGGACTCATTGTGAGTGTATAAATCCCTGATCTACTCAGGGAAAACCTCCCGATATCGGGTACTAAAATGCTCTTAACTTCTGATCAGTAAAGGGAATTCCTCGCTCGTTTAATTGGAACGAGGAACAGAAGCTCGTTCCTCTGGGTTTACCTATGATTCAAGTCATATAACTTTCTCCATTGACTCATTCGACTTAATCGTGAATTGATTCGATCCTATTCACAATTATCACATTTGATCCGAAAGGATGAGCATATTATAAATCATCTAAATATATAATAGACATTTCCCACCTATTTGATTCCTTGAATAAGATCCGGTCCTGATCGAATACAATCAGGTATCCTAAAAATAATATAAGGTATCATAAAGATCATATGTTGGAACGACATGCTATTTTTTCCGTTCATTATACTTCGAGGATCAGTCGTAGTCTTCCGAACTTTACCGATGGTATCGACGAGTTTTCTACTTCATTCAAATGTGTGAAAGACCTTAGTCGCACTTAAAAGCCGAGTACTCTACCATTGAGTTAGCAACCCATATTGCGAATAGATATTGAGGATATATATACGATCGAAGTGGAATGTGAGGTTACTCAATATGAACCGGTAAATAGAATCTTACCAATCATTGTTGTTAAATGACGAACGGGATCAAAAACCTATGTGAATGACCAAATAATGAACTCGTCAGTTCATATATGGATATGAATAGTTTCTTTCGATCCGCTATTCCAGAATAAAGTAATCTAGGTTATGAATAAATGATCCGTCGACAGAATAATCATGATTGGATAGAATCACTGATCAATGATGAACCTAAGATATCTATCTCTATTGTGAATGGACGAATTATATCGACACAATACACTATTGTCAATCCAGAATAAGAGATAAATTCATTGTTGGATTGGCAACTGTATTGGGATGAGATGTTAGACGCATCGAGAGAAAATTCTAGGCTTATTTGTAACAGCCTTGGTGGAACGATTAGGGCATTTGATCCGAATATGAAATGTTGGATGTCATTATCCACATCCATCCACCAAACCAATTATGTAAAGTCGCACGTTGCTTTCTACCACGTCGTTTCAGACGATGTTTTTAAGATCCCTCCCTGCTGATCTCGAATCATGATCGAGACGTGATTATGAATAGTCATTAACTCCATTGATATTATAGGAATAGATATCGAATTGGATTCACTTTTTTTGTATAGAATAAGCTCAATGTAATAAATGAATTTATATTGATTAGGTACTTAATGCTTCTTTAGCTGCGTGCATTACCTCGACAGTAATGTTCAAAATGCCCTTTCGTCGTGCGAATTTTTCTGTATTTCTCTTTACTTCGTCCCTGACAAAACGAGGGATTCTATTCAATTCTAGTTGACTTTCAGGATCCCAAATTAGACTCATATCCGTGGATAATGATTTTGTCATTATTTCCTTCGTATCATGACCACAAAAAATTTCTAGAAGATGATCTTCCATACCCAGAGCAAATGAGTTATAAACTGGATCAGCTATTTGATTAGTACCTTCGTAACCCAAGAAGGGTCGATATCCCAAGGAAAAATTTTGGATATGAGCTGGTGCGGAAATAACTCCACAGGGAATCTCAAGACGTTTACCGATATGACGTTCCATTTGAGTACCAAATATTGCAGAGGGCTCTACGCGAGCGATAATATCTCCTACTTCAGCATGATCATCTGTGATGATTATCTCATCAGAAAAATCTTTAATTTGCTCTTTAAACCATTCTGCATCATGTTTACAATAAGTACCTGTACAACTCACACGAATTCCCATCTCTCTAGCAAGTATCTTAGTGATTGAAGCAGCATGAGTTGCATCACCAAAAACGACTGTTTCTTTCCCCGTAAAATTCTGACAATCAATAGATCTTGAGAACCAAGCAGCTTGGGAAACGAATCGAGTTTGTCCATCGATATAGGATTCGTAATCAACTCTTTTGCTTGATAAAATAGGAGCCGCCAAGGTATCAACATATTTCTTTATCTGTCGGATGCACTCAGCCATATCTACAGCTCCCATAGGAGTTGTAGATACATAAGGCATTCCAAATTCTTTATTCAAATACATCGCTGTCATTAAGCCCACTTCACGATAAGGAATTAAATTGAACCAAGCTTTTGGTAAATTTTTCAGATCCTCTACAGATCCCCCTTCAGGAATTATTTGATTAATTCTGATGTCCAGATCTTTTAATAAACGTCTCAACTCACGACAATCGTGTCGATTATGAAAGCCTAGAGTAAGAATCCCAATTATATTTACAGAAGGTGCATCTGTTACAAATTGATCAAAATTTTCTTGTCTATGGGATTTATCCAAATAATATTGAACCACCTGTTCCAAAGTTCTATCCGCTGCCTGAATTTCATTCACTTGATAATGATCAACATCCGCAAAAATGACGTTGCAATCAGAGATTATGGATGCTCTATCCACAAAGTTTTTTAAATCCTCTTGCAAGATACTAGAGGTACATGTAGGTGTCAATATGATCAAATCGGGACCTTCCTCCTTATCTTTTCGAATAATATTATCGACAACTCTTTTTCGAGATCCACGTGCTAGTACGTGACGATCTACTATACTAGCAGTTGCAGGAGTAAAATTTCTTTCCCGTTCTAACATAGAGCGCATTACATTAAAATAATCATCTCCTAGAGGAGCATGCATAATGGCATGTACATTTTTGAATGAACTAGCTACTCGTAGAGTTCCAATATGAGCAGGACCAGCATACATCCAATGGGCTAATTTCATAAATTGAACCTTATCTCGAATTGATCCGTATTCCCATCTTGCACCACAGAGATATCCCTTTAATTCCATTGGATCTACCTTTTACGAAAGAAGAAAGAGAAGAGGGAGGGAAGGTAAAACAGGAACCAATGAAATAAGTCTGGGATGGAAGGATTCGAACCTCCGAATAACAGGACCAAAACCTGCTGCCTTACCGCTTGGCCACACCCCATTCCCATCCTATTTCCCTATTCATATGCTAATGAATACTTATAAAAAACTTTTTGTCAACCCATTAGGATCCAAGATTCATTAGATCAGATCCCAATTGGTCCGGAAAATTTTGTGGATATATTGACAAAAAAGGTTCTTTATGGAATTGGACATAATAGGAGAAACAGAAAAAGGGACAAGAATATCCATTCATTGATCAATCTCTATTAGATTGGGTAAAATATTGTATGTATGAAAAAATCATCCCTTCCAACCCCAAGTCTGGTCAAACTTGCCGAAGAGCTTCGATCGATTCGATCAATCAAAGACTTTTCTGGCTTTACCCCCCCCCCCTCATTTTGATTGGAGAAAAAAATGCTAGTTATACTCAATATTTGTATAGATGATGCCTTTATTCATTTAAATAATCCCTTTTTTGGAAAATTACCTGAGGCTTATGCAATTTCCGATCCAATTGTCGATGTAATGCCAATTATTCCCGTTCTCTCTTTTCTCTTAGCCTTTGTTTGGCAAGCTGCTGTAAGTTTTCGATAAAAAGTATCCCTTTTTTTCCTTTTTCAAGTTTTTGGATCGCTGTCATTCATCCAATTTCTGTATCACCCTTTCCATTTTTTGTGGCAGAAGTTCTATCCTTGCTCCACCCAACGATACCAGATCCAGATACCTTATCTGCTCCCGGCTAAAAACTTTTCAACTCACCTTTGTAAATTCCTTCTGATCCCATCGCTCACTCCGGATCGAGCTATTTGGTCACGTAGTGATACGAATCATATATTTTCATAAAGATTCGATAAATATCTGGTTGATCCAAAAAAGAAGAAGGGAAGAAAGAACATTTGGAAAACAAAGGGATAAATTATCTCCTTCTTTTTTTGATTTATTTTCACACGTGATTCGGAGAAATCATTTTGTGATCTGTATTAATCATACTATTGCTTGGTATTCAAGTATCCATATATGGTACAAAGATTGATAATCTATTCTGTTGTACTTATAATAAGGATCCCGGAGATTACGTAATGCTTACTCTTAAGCTGTTCGTTTACACAGTAGTGATATTTTTCATTTCTCTTTTTATCTTTGGATTTCTATCAAACGATCCAGGACGTAATCCCGGACGTAAAGAATAGTGGAAAAAGTATCTAGCTTTTCCGTTCCGTAGAAAGATCCGAAGTTATCCGTTTTCAGGATCAATAGTGACCGAACGGAGAGAGAGGGATTCGAACCCTCGGTACGGATAATCCGTACTACGGATTAGCAATCCGCCGCTTTGGTCCGCTCAGCCATCTCTCCAAAATGGAATGTAACAAAATGAATGGTGGAGTGAAGATGTATACCATAGCATGTACGGATTGTATCGACAATACAATGAATATAGCAATTATTCAGTTAGATAAAAACCAATCTGGCGAATCGTATTGTTCATTTCGTTAAAAAAGATTCTTTTCTTTTATTGGCCTGGCCACACCGGCCAGGCCAAACCAAGAAAAGTCAGGAATCAATAATACAGCGCTCTACCTAATCTGAGCGCTAAAATCATTGTTATAAAAGCAAGAAAAAAGGCTATCACAAATTGAGCTATCATCTCTTCATTCCCTCTCCAATCATTTTGAATAAATGAGTTACACGGAACGGATTAGTCCATTTATTTCTCTCCAGTATCCAATTTGATTATCTAGATATTGAAATACATCAATGGGCTCTCTATCTATTTTATGTATTATTGGAAAGATATCAGTTGCTCAAGGCTATTGTAAAGATATTAGTTGCTCAAGGCTATAGTTTCCTAATCGAAACTACACAGATGGGGAAGGAGAAGAGAAAATAGAAGTGTGAAAAGTGATTGATCTTGACAACATTTTATTCATACATCCATCAAGTCGATGGGATCATAGGGGTGAAAGAAAACGAAATGAATCTAGAGGTTATTGCACAGCTCACTGTTCTGACTCTGACGATTGTATCGGGTCCATTAGTAATTGTTTTATCAGCAGTTCGCAAAGGTAATTTATAATTACAATGAGCCATCTCCGGGAATGAAATACTATTTACCCAAGTATTGAATCTCCGGGGATGGAGATTCATGTAATGATGAAAACGAGGTAATGATTGATAGAAACTTTCAATGGAGGTTGATAACTCCTCGTCTTCCTATTGGTTGGACAAAAGATCGATCCGTATATTACAATTGGATCGTGGCGGGTATAGTTTAGTGGTAAAAGTGTGATTCGTTACATTATCAACTTGAATAGTTGAAGGATCTTTTACATGGATCTCTGATCCATCTAAAGCTCTATTTCTAGATAGGTTAAAAACCTCCCCTATGAATACCTTCCTAACCACGATGGAAGAGTTCATGTGTGACACAACTTAATATACTTTACGTTTCCATATTAGAGTATAGTGCTTCACTTCTTTCCATTAAAACAAATGCCCGTTGGTGTTCCAAAAGTGCCTTTCCGAGCCCCTGGAGATGAAGATGCAAATTGGGTTGACTTATACAACCGACTTTATCGAGAGAGATTACTTTTTTTGGCTCAGGATATAAATCACGAGATTGCAAATCAACTCATGGGTCTCATGGTATATTTGAGTGCAGAAGATGCAAATAAAGATATTTTCTCATTTATTAACTGTCCCGGTGGATCAGTAATACCGGGAGTAGGTCTTTTTGATGTTATGCAAATAATAGTACCAGATGTACATACAATATGTATGGGGGTAGCCGCTTCGATGGGATCTTTCATCCTAATCGGGGGAGAAATTACTAAACGTATAGCATTACCTCACGCTAGGGTTATGATCCACCAACCTGCTAGTTCCTATTATGACGGACCGGCCGCAGATTTTCATAAGGAATCGCAACACGTAACGATGCTTCGTGATTACATAACAAAATGTTATATAGAAAGAACAAGCAACCCTGGAGAGGTCATTCAACGGGACCTGAACAGAGATGTTTTTATGTCAGCAACAGAAGCTCGAGCTTATGGCATTGTTGATGCCGTAGCGGAAGGTTGATCTCGTAGCGGAAGATCCTCTTTTTTTTTTTTTTTTTTATTTCTTTTAAAATGAACTGTAATTTGATCTCTATGTTCCCTAAAAAAAAAAAGGGGGAAAGTGATTCATTTCATAATAACCCGATATGGTTAGGATCAATCTGAACCAATCAATTCCGCATACAATCCGGCCAGAATGCCCACTATTCAACAACTTATTAGAAATGCAAGACAGCCAATAGAGAATAGAAAAAAATCTCCTGCTCTTCGAGGATGTCCTCAGCGTAGAGGAGTATGTGCTAGGGTGTATGTGCGACTCGTTTGGATCAAAAGCTGACTCAAACAGACTGGGAAATTATTACAACGGAATAACATAATAATTTTCCCGCTGTAACCAAGTACAGATCCATCATCTAACCTTACCGGGGATGAAATTTATGGTTTCCATTGGTGCAAATCCAATCACCTTTATGCGGGATGAAAAGCAATTCCTCATTGGTAGCGAATGGTCATCAATCCATTGAGCGGGGAAATCATGCAAATTTTAGAAGCATAAAGTTTATGCTCATATTGCTGCGAGAACGGAACAACAGGGTCAGCTATCTGGCCAACCCCAGAATTACATGTCGTTACTGTATGAATAGATCTTGTAATGAAAGTATTTATTACTTGATGATTAAAGAGTAGAGCTGGAGATGGTAAACCGTACAAGTTACCAATAACATACTTATTTCATAGTTCGGAAATGAATAAGAAGCTCCGGCGTATAAAGAGGACCTTACCGTTGGAGAAAGAACCATAGAAACGATGAAACCCATGATTTTTTCTCATTCTCAGTACAAGGTCCCAGTCCTTGCCTACCCAGAAGATGCCTATCTAAAGGGAATTATGGTTGGGAAGGTTGCAGTAGCAAAAGCCATTGGAACTTTTCTTTTCTAAATAAGAAGAATCAGTTTTATTCTCAATGAAAAAAAAAAATGACTAACCGAGAAAAAGATTAGCGATTCATAAGAGTAAACTTCAATGACCAGAGTGAAACGTGGATATATAGCTCGAAAACGTCGGAAAAAGATTCTTGCATTTGTATCAGGCTCTCGAGGGGCCCATTCGAAACTTTTTCGAACTGCTAACCAACGAAAAGATAGATCCTTAGCTTCCGCCCATCGAGATAGAGGTAAACGCAAGAGAGATCTTCGTCGTTTGTGGATTACTCGGATCAATGCAGCAGCCCGTGCCAATGGAGTCTCTTATAACAGATTCATCCAATATTTGTATAAGAGGCAGTTGCTTCCAAATCGTAAAACACTTGCGCAAATAGCTGTATTAGATAGTAATTGCTTTTCCACCATCTTGAAGAAAGAACTTATCGTGTGATGAAATAGGTTAGATATAAATGAAAGAAATAGATAAAGATGGAATGGATATAACAGATTCTCCCGGAGAATTCCCTCCGGGAAGGTAGAACCATTTCAATATTTTCAATATTGGATTAGAAATAAACAAAATAAAAAGAATGAAATCCAATTATTTTCCAAGAATGAAATCCTGTAAACTTTTTCAACAATAGACTCAAGATCTGCCTCTTTATCGAACAGATATACCAGCTCCGATTTGATTAAGGAGTAGGTTCATTTCCCATTTCTATGGATCAAATTAGTTTTCATTATAAAGAAAAGGTAACAAAGATAGAATACGAGCTCGTTTAATAGCGTTAGTCATCAGACGTTGTTGTTTTGAAGTCAATCTATTAACTCGGCCGGATAATATTTTTCCTTGCTCGCTAATAAATCGACTAATTAGGCTCATATTTTTATAATCGATCCGATCTCCCGATCCAATTGGTGACAAATGTCTACGAATTGGTGTCAAATGTCTACGAAAAGATCGCTTGGGTTTATCCAAATATCGCTTGGGTTTATCCATAGTTTGTTTCATGAACCTTTGGAATACTATTTATTCAAAATCTTTTGAAAATATCGTTCCATTAAAGATCTTGTTGAAATACCATTTCTTTTTATATCTGTGATCTATTCTTATCCCTGGGTAGGAGTAGTAAGTTTAATCTCTTTTTTTTATTTCTCCGTGAATGGTATGCTTGTAACAATAGGGACAAAATTTCTTTAATTCCAATCGAATAGGTGTATTGCGTCGATTTTTCCGAGTCGTATATCTAGAAATTCCCGGGAATTTTTTATAAACACTATCTTGGGTACAACTAGTGCACTCCAAAGTAATTGTTACTCTTACATCTCCGCTCTTGGCCATAAACTTACTCTAGATATTGGGTCTACTTTCCTTTTGATCTGAAAAAGAAAGAGGGAAAAAGGGATAGAAGTTGTTGATAACCGGAGATCCCGCGATGAAAAATTTTTGAGTAAAAAAATTCTTGATCAGGAGTTTTCAGTTGTACTTACAAAATGAAATGTGGAAAGAACCTTTGGATCTTTATTTCTACTTTGATTCTACCCCCCCCCCCCCAAAAAAAAAAAAGCTTGGATCTCTATTTGGGGCTGAATCAACTAATTTGTCCAAGAGGTAGTAAAAGTAGATCTAACACAATTTTTTTTTCCTCGGTTTTAGGGGGAGGAAAAAAATTAAAAAGAGAGAGTCAAAGTCAGAGCATCTGGGAAAAAACGATTGATTTCTATCAATAGACCGGCTAAAGATATGAACCATAAAATAGCTAACACAGGTGCTGTGGAAAGATAGGTCTTTAGATCTTGCATTGTAAATTCTCCTTATCGATCATAATGCGTAAGTTATTAAACCCAATAGTTATGAATCTCTTGTAGGGGAAACTCGGAACTTATGGATATATGTATAATTTTATCCGGGCTGGGTCCTTATTTATAGAACAGGAAAACGATGTTTCATCACCAAACCAAATTTTGCTAATTCATAGTTATATTCTAGATAATAGACCCTACATGCATGTATAAAGTCTTTTCACCCACGAGACCAAAGAGAATTAAAGGTGTTCAAATATTGGAAACAGATTTCAAATTATATAAAATAACATTGTCTAATGATTAGAAGGGATGTAGCGCAGCTTGGTAGCGTGTTTGTTTTGGGTACAAAATGTCGCAGGTTCAAATCCTGTCATCCCTACCTATTCCTTCTTTTCTATGGAAAGAGAGAGGAACGAAAGATCATTTTATATCGATTTGAATCGAACATCAAATAATTGAATCGTATCAGATGCAAAAATGTTTGATACTCGTAGAGTATCAACGAAAGGTATTTTTTATTCCCTTTATCTCCATATTTTTTAAGAAAGCGCTCTTAGTTCAGTTCGGTAGAACGTAGGTCTCCAAAACCTGATGCCGTAGGTTCAAATCCTACAGAGCGTGATTTTGTTCCTAGAGAATGAAACCCTCTAGATTATCGATAATTCCGTTTCAACTGGAACGAGCAATGGATTCTGACCTCCCAGGAAAAGTAGGAGGCCAAGCCAATGAAATGGGATAATATTTCCGGATCAAATATCCAATTGATCACCACGTCGGTATTGTGAATATGCAGTTACGAATAATCCGGCCAAAGTTATAGGAATTAGACCTAAAACAATTCCGGATGGCAAAGCCTCAACCATTTCGATTCAACGGAATAAGTAGGGATAATAGCTATCCTGGATAGTACCCTGAATTTGATATGAATCTCAATGATCATAAATTTATATAGAGAGAATCAACAAAATTGTTCAAATGAAAATAGTGAACTGAGAGGGTTTCCCCTTCCTTCATTTCAAATAAGTTGTATCTTGCTCGAGCTAATGAATAGGATTAGGGTGAAAATTATAGAAGCCAATAAGAAACCAAAATAACTAATTATAGTAGACGTGGAAGGACTGAATGAAATATGGTTTATACATATCTTCATGAGACAATTACCTAAATTTTTCTTTTCATAACCTTGAAATCAGAATACAAAAGATCAATTGTCCCAATTTGTACCAATTCAGAATCTTATATCTACTATAAGATATGTATGAACGAACATGGATGAGAGGAAATCTATGGTGGAATTATCTTCATTATCCTAGAAATCCCCACATTGATCGAGTAATTCATGAATAGCAATCGCGAACCCCTTCACAAATTGTCGAACGTAATCTTCTTAAGGGTGAATAAATTCTAAATCATTACGATTGGATCACCTGACATTATCTTTTTTACCAGTAGCAGCTATCGGTCCAAAGACTGGACCGTAAAAATTGATTCTACAGACATAGCCAAAGTTTTGTGAATTTAACGTTTAGGTGTAAGAATATTAATATCTGGTTTGTCCTTTAAATTATAGATCTTATTGATCCAATCATTCGATCCTCTAGATGGATTAGGTTTTTTTTTTTTTTTTTTTCATATTCATTCTTATAGCCAGTAGAGCCCGATATTACAAGAATTCCACCTCTTGCAAGGAGTATCTCGTAATTTAACATACCTAAAATTGACTAGGTTTTATTGCATGCACTATCCACTCGGTTTTATCCAATAAGTAATACCTACTTCTTAATACAAGGTACTATATAATAAGTCCGTGGCATAAATCCACGTGTGTCAGATACTATTGGAAGAGCGACATACATCTGCGTAGCACCAATGATCCGTGCAATTTTAATTACTGATATAATCTACGCGGACATAATGTCATGTCGGAGTGAAAAAGGAAGGGGTAAAAGTATAATATTCTGGATTAGTTTTATTGATATTGATAGTGATTGATATCCTTTGCTCCTAGCGGCACTAATCCTCTTTTTCGGTTCTACAGCCACCTGTAGAAGCTAATTCCGATCGAAAATTTCCATGGTCTATGCAATTGTTACAACATCGATTGAGGGGTTCCCTCGGAACATGCAATATTCCATTTTTTTCTGTTGGGATTTAGTTGACCAAACAGAGATGGAATCACTGGCAGGAATAGAATCATTCTATCCCGTTCCTTCTTGATACTCATCAAAGTTGTATTGCTGTGTCGGAAGAAGGCTAGCTATACTGGTCCAGTAGACTTCAGAGATACCCTTGGTATAACATTGACAATCGAACAAGGATTGGAGAAGATATCAGTAGTTTTCCATTTCCTGATCTCTATCTTTCATGGGATCAATTCCCCCTTGACTGACTTTACAATAATATATGGAGCTGAGCATGTCTGGGAATACGGGAGAACGCTCCTTTGCTGACATTATTACTAGTATTAGATACTGGGTTATCCATAGCATTACTATACCTTCTCTATTCATTGCAGGTTGGTTATTTGTCAGCACGGGTTTGGCTTATGATGTGTTCGGGAGCCCTCGGCCGAATGAGTATTTCACAGAAAGCCGACAAGAGGTTCCATTAGTAACTGGCCGTTTCGATCCGTTAGAGCAACTCGATGAATTTACTAGATCTTTTTAGGAGGCACTCATGACTATAGATAGAACTTATCCGATTTTTACAGTTAGATGGTTGGCCGTTCACGGGCTAGCTGTCCCTACAGTTTTTTTCTTGGGATCAATATCGGCAATGCAGTTCATCCAGCGATAAACTCTATCTAAAGAAAGTATGTAGATATGACACAATCAAACCCGAACAAACAAAATGTTGAATTGAATCGTACCAGCCTCTACTGGGGGTTGCTACTCATTTTTGTACTTGCTGTTCTATTCTCTAATTATTTGTTCAATTAGGAACAATGAGAATCTTCTAACTCCATTCGGAAAGATCCAATACTCATAATTATATATGCTATGACTGTTTATGTCTCGAGCATTACCACTTAAGAAAATGTGAAAGGGAGTAAGATAAATGGCCGATACCACTGGAAGGATCCCTCTTTGGTTGATAGGTACTGTAACTGGTATTATCGTGATTGGTCTACTGGGTATCTTTTTCTATGGTTCATATTCCGGATTAGGGTCATCCCTATAGTAGGGGAAATGCACTTACTGTGGGGAATACTATACATGCGAAAGTGAAAAATTGATAAAGCCTTACCCTTCTTTGAAGGGTAAGGTCTTATCAAAATCTCTTTTTTATGAATCTTCTCTTCTATATTAATATGAATTAGAAGAGAAGATTCATATTAATACAATGACTCCGTCATTTACTCCATTCAATGCCTTTTAGTCAAGTGATGAGCCAATCTATTCTTTCGCTATATGATAAAAAAAAAAAGTTTGGATCGATCCAATTTCAATCTCTGTCGAAGGAACAACAGGGAAACGGAGAATATGAATTACTCAATATTTGCTCATTTCTCTGATCGGAAATTCTGTGAAGTTTCTGTAAAAGCCCAAACTATGAGAATCTAAATGTGCGGATAGAATCTTTTATTCTCTTATTTTGGCTTACAAAATAAAAGAGGAGGAAAAACACCTTTTATTCGTTTTCTCTCATTAGGAACGAACCCTATCAAAAGTTTTATAGGGTTGTTTTGCTTAATGAGTTATATTGCCCCTTACTTGTCTGCTCTTCCTTCTTTATTCATTTTTGAAATTCCTCAGTATAAGGAAAGGAATTGACGAATAGGACAGGATCGGAAACCCGATTAGTTCCTCTTATCTCGATGATAAACCGGATAATTTCTCCGAATCTTTTCGAAGAGGAATAATCGGATAGGATAAAGAATGGGATCAGAGAAAATAGGAATCTTCTTCAATCAAGATGACTTAGTTATTCTCCTCATCTTTCCTCCCTGCGATCTATCTATCTATTTTCCGGATCGTTTCTTTTTAACATGGGCAAGGAAAGAAGGGAATGGCATGTATATAGTACACGATATAGCATAGCATATGGGGATCGTTCGACAAGTTGATCTGTTCCAGTGCTTATTGAATCACCCACTCCCTATTCAAAAAGTCAATATAGCTAAATATACTTTTTCCCAAGAATATATAAGAGAGAAGTAGGATAAAAGGATCTCCATCTCCGAAGGGGTATTCATTTTTGATCCAATCAGTCAACTTCAAAAATAGATAGACCTAAAAATTCATCTCGGCCAATTGAACTTTCTCAAATTGTTTCTTCTTAAGGACCAAAAATATCTGTGCTAAAATGACAGATGCAAAGAATAATAAAAGACCTTTAACACGTAATGGATCTTGAAGTACTATCTCTGCATCTCCTTGACCAAATCCACCCACATTAGGGTTATTCGTTAATGGTTGATCGACCTTGATCAATTCGCCTTCTGAAACAAGAAGTTCCGGTCCTGGAGGTACAATGTCAACCACTTGTCCACCGTTTGATGTATTCTCAATAGTTATCTCATATCCACCCTTTTGTTTACGTAAAATTTTGCTCACTCTTCCTGTTGCTGAAGCGCTATAGACCGTATTGTTACTCTTACTCCCGTCGGGATAAATTTGTCCTCTTCCTCTATTACCACCCACATATATGGGGTATTTCAAGAAGTGAGCTTCTTTATCAGTAGCAGGATCTGGTGAAAGGATGGGGAACACAAGTTCACTATATTTTTGACCAGGAACAGGACCTATTACAATAATGTTTTTTTGATTGGGACGATAGTTCTGAAAATAAAGATTACCCATCTTTTCTCTAATCTCAGGAGAAATACGATCCGGAGGGGCTAATTCAAAGCCCTCGGGTAAAATTAGAACAGCTCCTACATTTAAACCCCCTTTCTTACCATTAGCAAGAACTTGTTTCATTTGCGTCTCATAGGGGATCTTAACAACTGCTTCAAATACGGTATTGGGAAGAACGGACTGCGGAACCTCAAGATCTACAGGTTTTTTGGCCAAGTGACAATTGGCACATACAATACGTCCAGTTGCTTCTCGGGGATTTTCATAACCCTGCTGTGCAAAAATGGGATATGCATTCGAAATGGATGTCCGAGTTATGATATGTATCATGACCAGGACGGAAATTAACCAAGTCATCTTTTTCGTCCAGCCATAATTATTTCTATTTTGCATGGTTCAATTATTGGTTCCAAATCATTTTTTGGGTGAGAGTAGGTAGCTATCATAGTTACCTGTCAAAAATTTTGCTACTATATTGATTGAACCAAACCTAAAAGTAAGAAATCAAAAGTCTCGTACCAGGAGAAGACTGAGGGGGAGGAATAGCTAATTTCTGAACACGGAAAACAAACTTTATTATTATGTTTCAATTGTTGTCGATCATAAAAAAACCTATTCTTTACTCATTCATCGAATGATAAATTACTACAAGTGACGGAGATATACTATTTAAACGACGAAAGATCCAATATTTAAAAATTGTATCTGAGATGACTGGAAAAGTTGAAACAAGACCAGATATGATTCGTTCGTTATGGGCAAATCCATAATTTTCGGAGATCGAATCGATCATCATTTCCCAACCATGGGGCGAATGAAACCCAATACATAGATCGGTTGCTAAAAGAATGGAAAAAGCTTTCATTGTATCGCTCAGACTATAGAATAATTCTTGGATCCAAGAATTTATAATGGCAATTTTTTTATTACCCAGAATGAGATAAGCACTTATGGAAGCAAAACCTATTAGATTTGTTAATAAATGTGAGATTATCTGGATACAATCTTCATTGTACATTTCGACCAATTGGATCGTTTCTTTTTTCATCTCTATACGAAGATCTTGTGAATGTGTTCCCGAAGAATCTTCCAACATTCTTTCTAATAGAAATAGTTCTTCTATTTTCTCAAATCTTCCTAGAGCATTTTCTTCCTGAAGATAATCAAAAATTTTATGAGATTGACCAGTATTCCACCAATTTGTAACCCAAGGCTCCAACCCTTTCCGTAATGAAATAGGAATTAACCAGGGCAGTACTACTAAACATGCGAGATATCGTAGGGAAGCTGATGCTTTATATTCGGCCACTTCCAATTCGCGAATCGCTAACAAACCTGATTCACTCGTCAGTTCTGTCCGAAATCTAGACAAAGTACGAGTGATAGAATTAGGTATGGGACCCATAGATTGATCTATTGCATAATTGTTTTACCCCGAGAAAACATATCCTCGGAGAATAAAAGGTTCGCTCCAAATGAGCGAGACGGAGCATAAGGAGGAGATCGTTCCCAGATATCCGATCATTCCAGATCGTTTCTATCTGGACCAATTATCTAGTTCTTTTTTCCATTCGATCTGACTCAAGAATAACTTGAAGTAAAATAAGTGTTATTAATTCCCAAGATCCTTTGAATTCTGATCACTGGATCGATCCTTTACAAATCTTTCCCCAGTTATTTCCAAAGATTAAAAATGCTCTTTAAAAATGAAAAAAAAAAAAAATTTTTCATATATATATATATATGAAAATTTCCTGATTGGATATTGATTCATGTTCCTTGATCCGATCCATATTCAAATGTCTTTACATTCAAATTTATGTCGAGGATAAAGAATTATCCCCGGTTCATTTCAAAACCCTTCAATGGATGTATTCAAGAAACGGGCTGATTCGGCAGCTTTCTGTTCGATATCCCTTAGGTTCAAATTATCACCAATACGAGTTAAAGGAATGTTTTGTAGGCCCTTTATTTCCATATAAAGAACACGACGAGGGGAAATACCTTCTTTAACTTCCATTTTGATCATCTGAATATCCTTCATACTAAATTTTAGGAAAATACGACGATATCTTCCGGGAAATCCCCAACGAAAAAGACATGCAATTCCTGTTTTTTTATCAAACTTATTATAGCCACTACCCACATCGAACAAAATTGTGCACCACAGATAAGAGCTAATGAACAGACCTGCAATACCATAAAAACACATTACAATCCCTTGTGGAACAAAGAGTATTTGCTGAGATGACAATAGGGGTATCAGGTTCTTACCAAAATAACTCGAAATCCCTACCAGGAAAAATCCTAGTGAACCCAGAAAGAGGATACAAGCCCAAAAGAAATTACTTATTTTTCGAGACCCTTTTATAGGGTCTATCCAGAGCCATTTGGATCGACGATTCATAAAAAATTGTATTAAATTCCATCCTATTGAAGTTGAGGGAATGACCAAGTTTTTCATCCTTTGGTTCCCAAACTATTATGAACTAGGTATATATATACATAGCTAACATTTCAGTCAAGTCAGCCAAGTTTATGTTCTTGTAAATTCTTACCGTTTATTCCAAATAAGTCCTTCATTTCAAAATGTATGAAACAACACTGGATCAGAGGAGTATAAATATCTCCAGGAATAGAAATGTATGCCATATTCAAAAATATAACAGACCATCCATATTAACATATTTATCAATACCTATCTATTTACACATACATAGATTTTATATGTATATGTAAATAGATATTAATGAATATAAAATGAATTATATATATATATATATATATATTATATAATTGTAAGATTTATCCACATTCATATATGAATATGAATAAATACATATGGATATTTATACCTATTTTGTGTCTATAAGGGTCCTATCTCATATAATCTGAAATAGATATAGATATCCTATCTGTTCTGCTGCAATTGAAAGATCCGAACCCATTTCTTAAATCTTAATTTATCATATTCATAAAATCTCGTCATTCTGAATATAAAGATGAGAAAGAACCATTGTAATTGCCGGAAGTAATAAGCCGACTAAAGGCACGAAAATAGAGGGTAGGCTAGGAATTATCATAGAACGAGTACCTTAGTTAATAAATGAAATGTTTATCCATATTACAAGGAATGATTATAAGATCAAATAAGTGATGGGACCAAATGAGCAGTCCTATTCGTCCTTCTTCATAGAATACATGTATGCAATAGAATAAATGTACGCAAATATTGTTCCTTTCGCTGTCTCTTCCAATCCAAAAATCCCGAAAATTGATTTAAAGCTGGATCCAAAATTGTTTTTGAATAAGATCCCGAGTTCAACAATGAGGATCTTCTTTCTCTATTAGAATATAGATATATTAATTACATCACTTATTCATACTATATAATATATAATAGTGTAAGAACATGAATCCTGACCAATTTTTATCTTATTTCGGAGAGTGAAGGCTATATTTATTGTTAGTATAGGATTGATAATCAAAAATTGTTGGTAAGAAAGGAGTGAAAAGCAATTATCTTCAATAAATAATTATTTCACCGCGATAAGAAACTTTATCACTTTCACTTTCGTTACAAGGAACTCGATTTTATCCTTTTTTTTTACAAGGAACAAAACTAAACGTTCATTTGTTTCTATGAACAAGACCGTAAAGCCGAAATAGTTCACTTAGAACACCTTTTAAGAGATTACGTGGAACAATCAGATCAAACAAACCATGATCAAATAAATTTTCAGTCACCTGAAAATCTTCAATCACTTTCTGACCTAATGTCTGTTCGATTACTCTTTTACCTGCAAATGCGATGTACGCTTTAGGTTCGGCAATAATGATATCTCCCAACATGCCAAAACTAGCAGTCACTCCACCGGTTGTCGGAGACGTCAAAATCGAGAAATATAACAACTTGTTATCCTTCTGATGAATATGTAACGCAGAAGCTATTTTAGCCATTTGCATTAAACTAAAACTTCCTTCTTGCATGCGTGCTCCTCCGGAAGCACACACCATAATGACTGGAAGAGATTCCTCGGTAGCGCGCTCGATTAGACGGGTTATTTTCTCACCTACTACAGAGCCCATACTACCTCCCATGAACTTAAAATCCATAACTCCGAGTGCGATAGGAATACCATTTAATTTACCTATGCCTGTTTGAATAGCATCAGTTAAACCTGTCTCTATTTGACAGGAAGTGATATGATCACTATAAGGTTCATCCTCAGAATTAAGAGGATCAGAATTAGAAGGTTCATCCTCAGAATGAAATTGAAGAACATCTAGAGTGTACATGTCTTCATCCATAGGACACCAAGTGTCACGATCAATTATAAGTTCGATTCTATCTGAACTATTCATTTGCAGATAATATCCACATTCTTCACAAACACTTTTATTCTCTCTCAAGAATCTTATATAGAGCAAGCTCTCGCAATTGTCGCATTGAACCCATAATCTATTAATTTTAACGTAATCAATATTTTTCTTATTTTGATTATCCGTCTCATTAACGTCCTTACTATCCCCTTCGACCGAATCTTTTAGTAATCCAGTTATTTTACGCCTGTCTTCGAACCATTCCCTTATAGACATAGAGTTTTACATATAAAGGTGAAGATTGTTACTTTTCCTATCTTATTTTGTATTAAGAGAAGTCGTATAAATAAAATGATTAGAATTATTAATCAATAGTGGAATGAATCATTGATTAATAATCTCCATTCATTATTGATTAGGAATCCGAAGCGAAGTATCGATCCGAGATTATGATAGAACCCTTTATTCTTTTATAAAGAAAGAATCTCTCCTATACCGTGATGAAAGTCAATTTGAATCCCAAATAAAAAATCTTTTGGGCTAGAAGGGATTTGAACCCTTGACCTCAAGGTCCGGAACCATGAGCTCTGATCCACTGAGCTACCAACCCTATCGAATGATCCATAAGACCAATTTCAAATATGAGTAGGATTCGTTATCTTTTCATCGACTCACTCTGTTTTAGATATTTGACCTCGGAAATATATATCTATCTATATAGATATATCTATATAGATAGATATATAGATATTGATATTTTGAAATCCCAGATATCCGTTCACGATTTGGCTTAATCTTTGTGGTAGTGGTTAAAGATTGAGCCGAGTGCAATTAGTCGAACGAAAGTCACTGAGTTACAAGTAATCAATCGTATCAAATTCAAATTTGATCTCCTTCCATACTTCACAAGCAGCGGCTAGCTCAGGACTCCATTTACAAGCTTCACGGATCACTTCATTACCTTCACGAGCAAGATCACGTCCTTCATTACGAGCTTGTACACAAGCTTCTACAGCAACCCGATTAGCTACTGCACCAGGTGCATTTCCCCAAGGGTGTCCCAAAGTTCCCCCACCAAACTGTAGTACGGAATCATCTCCAAAGATCTCGGTCAGAGCAGGCATATGCCAAACGTGAATACCTCCTGAAGCTACGGGCAGGACACCTGGCATAGATACCCAATCTTGAGTGAAGTAAATACCACGACTTCGATCTTTTTCGATAAAATCATCACGCAGTAGATCAACAAACCCTAAAGTGACGTCTCGTTCCCCTTCAAGTTTACCTACTACAGTACCGGCGTGAACATGATCTCCACCGGACATACGCAATGCTTTAGCCAGTACACGGAAATGCATACCATGATTTCTTTGTCTGTCGATAACTGCATGCATCGCGCGGTGAATGTGAAGAAGTAGACCATTGTCTCGGCAATAATGAGCCAAACTAGTATTTGCGGTAAAACCTCCCGTCAGATAGTCATGCATGACGATAGGAACTCCTAATTCTCTTGCAAATATTGCCCTTTTCATCATTTCTTCACATGTACCTGCAGTAGCATTCAAGTAATGTCCTTTAATTTCACCCGTCTCAGCCTGAGCCTTATTAATTGCTTCCGCACAAAAGACAAAACGATCTCTCCAGCGCATGAATGGTTGGGAATTTACGTTCTCATCATCCTTGGTAAAATCGAGTCCACCACGAAGACATTCGTAAACTGCTCTACCATAGTTCTTAGCCGATAGACCCAATTTTGGTTTGATAGTACATCCCAACAAAGGACGGCCATATTTGTTCAATTTATCTCTTTCAACTTGGATACCATGAGGTGGACCTTGAAAAGTTTTGGAATAAGCAGGGGGAATCCGCAAATCTTCCAAACGTAAAGCCCGTAGGGCCTTGAATCCAAATACATTACCTACAATGGAAGTGAACAAGTTAGTAACAGAACCTTCTTCGAAAAGGTCTAAGGGGTAAGCTACATAGGCAATAAATTGACTTTCCTCTCCAGCAACGGGCTCGATGTCATAGCATCGCCCTTTGTAACGATCAAGACTGGTAAGTCCATCGGTCCAAACAGTGGTCCATGTACCGGTGGAAGATTCAGCAGCTACTGCTGCTCCCGCTTCCTCGGGCGGCACCCCAGGTTGAGGAGTTACTCGGAATGCCGCCAAGATATCCGTATCTTTGGTCTGATATTCAGGAGTATAATAAGTTAATCTGTAATCTTTAACACCAGCTTTGAATCCGACACTAGCTTTAGTTTCTGTTTTTGGTGACATAAGTCAAGTCCCTCCTTTATTAAAAATGATTTATCGCAAGGACGAGGTCTGCTCGACATGGATCAAACGTCAACAATCAATTTTAACAGAAATATACTACAAAACAGTCGCCTGTTATTGGACAATAAGATCTGCTAAATACACTCTCATTGTATAATGTTCTTTATGTATGACGCAACCCAATTTTGATGTATGACACAACCCGATTTTGATGTATGACGCAAGCCAATTTTTGCTTTTGAAGTTATTCTTCCATGGATTGACCCGAGCACCTTTCAGCTGTTAAACTAGTTCATTAATGAATTTAAGGAACCGAATCGACCTTTGATCATATCATAATGGTGCGAATTGTCCATATGAAAATACATATAGAATAGGGAACAGATGTGCGTACGAAGAGAAGAGATAACGACCAATGAGAGAAAGGTCATGAATAGCGTTCAAGTTTCAAATTTCACAGATGATCTGTGAAGTATTTTCGGTTTAAGTTATGGATAAATTGGTTCTAGTTATAGATGAATTGAACACTTCTGCATGATCCTTATCCATCTACTTACTTCATATTCCAAATATGAATGAATTCAAACTTTTCAAAAAAAAAGTAGGCTATTACTAAGGTGGTAACTCCCATTCATTATTGACTGATCTGATCGATCCGATACGGAACATTTTTTTTTTTTTTTTGATGATATTGAAAAAATCATATTTATATATATATATATTCTTCATGGATATTCTTTCCATTTTTGTATGAGAACCAATTCTCTTGTTCTCGGGGTTTCCGCACTTGTGGAAAAAAATGTGGGACGTATTGCTCAAATCATTGGCCCAGTACTGGATGTCTCTTTTCCTCCAGGTAATATGCCTTATATTTACAATTCATTAATAGTTCAGGGTCAAGATACAACCGGTCAGGAAATTCAGGTTACTTGTGAGGTACAACAATTATTAGGAAATCATAAGGTTAGAGCTGTAGCTATGAGTGCTACAGATGGTTTGACGAGAGGAATGAGAGTGATTGACACGGGAGCTCCTCTGAGTGTTCCAGTTGGTGGAGCCACTCTTGGACGAATTTTCAATGTTCTTGGAGAACCTGTTGATAATTTGGGTCCTGTAGATGCTCGCACAACATCTCCTATTCATAGATCTGCTCCCGCCTTTACACAGTTGGATACAAAATTATCCATCTTTGAAACAGGCATTAAAGTAGTAGATCTTTTGGCTCCTTACCGCCGTGGAGGAAAAATCGGTTTATTCGGAGGAGCTGGAGTGGGTAAAACAGTACTCATTATGGAGTTGATCAACAACATTGCTAAGGCTCATGGAGGGGTATCTGTATTTGGGGGAGTAGGAGAACGTACCCGCGAAGGGAATGATCTTTACATGGAAATGAAAGAATCGGGAGTAATTAATGAACAAAAAATATCAGAATCAAAAGTGGCTTTGGTCTATGGTCAGATGAATGAACCACCAGGAGCTCGTATGAGAGTTGGTTTAACTGCTCTAACCATGGCCGAATATTTCCGAGATGTCAATGAGCAAGACGTATTATTATTTATAGATAATATCTTCCGCTTTGTCCAAGCGGGATCAGAGGTATCCGCCCTATTAGGCAGAATGCCTTCCGCCGTGGGTTATCAGCCAACCCTTGGCACGGAAATGGGTTCTTTGCAAGAGAGAATTACTTCCACAAAAAAGGGATCCATAACCTCGATTCAAGCAGTTTATGTACCTGCTGACGACTTGACCGACCCTGCTCCTGCTACAACATTTGCACATTTAGATGCTACTACCGTACCATCGAGAGGATTAGCTGCCAAAGGTATCTATCCAGCAGTGGATCCTTTAGATTCAACATCGACTATGCTCCAACCTTGGATCGTAGGCGAAGAACATTACGAAATTGCGCAAGGGGTTAAGCAAACTTTACAACGTTATAAGGAACTTCAAGACATTATAGCCATTCCTGGACTGGACGAATTATCGGAAGAAGATCGTTTAATCGTAGCAAGAGCAAGAAAGATTGAGCGTTTCCTATCACAACCCTTTTTTGTAGCAGAGGTATTCACAGGTTCCCCGGGCAAATATGTTGGTCTCATGGAAACAATTAAAGGGTTTCAAATGATCCTTTCCGGAGAATTAGATGGTCTTACCGAACAGTCTTTTTATTTGGTGGGTAACATTGATGAAGCTACCGCGAAGGCTATGAACTACAAAGTGGAAAGTTAATTCTGAAAATGACCCTAAATCTTCGTGTACTGTCTCCTAATCGAGTCGTTTGGGATTCAGAAGTGAAAGAAATAATTCTATCTACTAATAGTGGTCAAATTGGCGTATTACCCAACCATGCTTCACTTGTGGCAGCTGTAGATATAGGAGTTATGAAAATACGTCTCAATGGAAAGTGGTCGACTATGGCTTTGATGGGCGGTTTCGCCAAGATAGACAATGATAGAATTACCATATTGGTAAATAATGCAGAGAGAGATGTTGACATCGATCTCCAAGAGGCCCAGGAAACTTTTCAAAAAGCTAAAGATGATTTAGCTCGAGCCGAAGGTAAAAGACAAGCAATTGAGGCTGATGTAGCTCTGAAAAGAGCTAGAACGCGATTAGAGGCTATCAGTGCTAGCCTCCCCGTCTCTAATTAAAAATTTTCTTCCTATAATGATATTATAATGGATTCAATGTTCCGTCTCGATCCAAACAAGTGGAGTAAAACTTATTAGATGCCATCGACTCCTCAATGGTATCTAATAAGTTTACCTACTATTGGATTTGAACCAATGACTCTCGCCGTATGAAAGCGATACTCTAACCACTGAGTTAAGTGGGTCATTTATTCTCATAGGTAGAGTTGGACTTATAAACGATTCTAAATGGAATTGAACGTATAGACAATGTGTCCCTGGCACCGATCGAACTTATTAGAACGTATTGGATCATAGTATCCAATCATTCAATATCTACCTTGACAGAAAGTGATCCATCTGGTTAGTATAGTAATGTATCACCAAGATTGGCAAGGAAGGGCTATAGCTCAGCTAGGTAGAGCACCTCGTTTACACGTGCGCCAATGGTTTTCGAGAGAGTTTATCGATTCGTCCGATCCACGAAATAGATTCTATGTGAAATAGTCTTACTCTATCAATTTGTTTCTCTGGGGAACAATAGCATGACAAAGATGAAGTTCGATTCGATTCGAATTACGAATCTAATTGATATGGTCAATCCCAGCTCCGTTCAATGCCAGGCATAATGAGTATAATACGGGGACCTCAAAATAGATTCTTTTCGCTCTATGAACTTTTAGGTGTATGAAGTGTCATATTTTATTTTTGGAGCGATAGAGGAGACTCTATTTGAGTCAATCTATGCCCGAGCAAGGCAGACCTACGTCAAGGAAACCTTTTGAATAACTTTGGGATTGCTTCCGAAGGGTAATAATTTGGGGCACACGGAGCCATATTAGTATCTTCCTGGAAAGAGGAGAATGGCAAACTAACCGATCTTTCCATCAGTTAATGAAAGAGCCCAATGCGATAAAATGCATGTTGGGTTCTTGGAACAGTTCAAATTATTTTGATAATAAGAATTTTGATCTGTTCTACCGAGAAGGTCTACGGTTCGAGCCCGTATAGCCCTATACATTCCACTAAGTTACACTATTATTATATATATATCCTATCATAGTCCCTATGACTTGGCCCTGAAGAGTTTTTCGGATCATAGAAACTATTCTATGTTCTTATCAAGATTGATGGCTAGGAACGTTGGAACAGGGCAGGCAGATTATTATTCCTCATCGATCGAGATTGATCCGATACCAGATGATCACACCTGTAAACAAACCTTTTTTCATTCAAAAAAAAAAAAAAAGGGGGGATAAAATAAGTTAAGTAACGACTGACATGATAATATCCAATCATCATCCATTACATTTTTGGGGGTTACTAATCCACTTCCGATAGACCCAAAGTTCTAATGATTGATCCCAATCTATTGGATCTTGGCCTTCGTTCGATCGAATAGTAAGTTATTAGGATCGATCATTGGAATATGATAAATCAGGTGTAGGGGATTCCTAGCCAGTATGATTAATTGCTTCCTCCTTCCCTTTTATTCTCAAGGGAATCTATAACAAACAGGGGATCTAAGAAGTATCTGTTTGATCTAATCTGTCCAATAAAAATAGTTCGGATTGTATAACTGGAACTAAAAAGAAACAAGGCGTTTTTTATTTTATTTTCAAGGCACTTTGAAATTCTACATACAAATATAGATAGAGGATTGAGGTATTCCATACTATATTGTTTGGATTTGCACAATGTTCGTTAAAATTCCCATTATTAGAATTTCCATTCTAAGATCGGCTAGTTCGGAACCACGGGAAAAGCGGGTAATTTGTCACGATATTTTATATATTGTATCACATTTCTTTTTTTTTTTTTCATATTTCAATGAAAAAATTTCTATAGATGAGAAACGGACACCCGGACCTTCTTCGTAGGAAACATCAGCCCTTTATCGGACTTGAACCGATGACTTACGCCTTACCATGGCGTTACTCTACCGCTGAGTTAAAAGGGCCCCCCATCATATAGTAATGAATGAGTCTACTACGATATATGGGCAACAAATTGGATGCACATGATCCATAGAGTAGGGTAGGGATGGCTATACTGGAAACTCCGCGCTGAGCTGATATGAAGCGAATGGAAACAAGTTATGTTATGCCTGAAAAAAATATGTTCATATTGCTAAAATAGCTAAGAAATAAATCGGCCAGGTCCTATTGTATTGACTTTCAATGCGTTCGGATCATTTTCTTTTTTTTTTTTTATTAGGTATGGCTCCCACCATTCCCGGTGCCAGACAATTAGTTAATCCTAGACCCGGGTTAATTACCATATAGTATATATACCGAGTTATCCTTGCAAACCTTCAAGATGTTATTACTATGAGAGAGCGACAACGGAAAGAGATAAACAAAGATTGAGAGCTCAAAATATGGATCCGTTCCAGTTTATGGCTCTCAGATAAAATAAAAATGAAGATGAACAACCTCGACTCAATGGAATCCTCCCTTCTCTCTCAGAAGAGGAAGATCTTTCGAAAAAGAATGATAAAGAATTCAATTCTTTTCTAACAAAATTCTTCGAATATCATTCTTCTACAAATTGTAGAAAAATTGAAAAGAGGAATATGTTCCCGGATAGAATCTATCTCCTAAGAAGATCAATGGTTGTAAGGAAACCCCTTCCATTTTGAAAGATGGCGATATATTTCACCAATTCTTTTCTTTCTTAATCCAAGATTGGTGAAATAGAATCCTTCTACATTTTGTAGAAGACATCATTTCACCAGGTGTAAACATTATTCCTGTATAAGATTAGAGGAGTTGAGAAAAAAATTCCAAGAGGAAATAAAAACCTAGAATCAATAGAATCCTTTGTTCTCTCTAGGAAATGGAAGAGAAAGAATTAAGGAATTCCAAAATTGGATTCAAATGTGAAAGGAAGGAAAGAAGTGACGGAATATCTGTCAATAGGATTGTGGCATGTATAGTTTAAAAGTGAGTGTGATTCGTTACATTATTAACTCAAATAGTGAAAGGATATTTGAAATGGATCTCTGATCCATCCAAAGCTCTATTTATTTCCAGATAGGTTAAGAACCAATACCCTTTTCTCCAAGATGGAAAAATCCATGTGTAACACAACTTCGTATACTTTATGTTCCCAATATACTTTACGTTCCCATATTAGGGTATAGTGCTTAACTTTTTCTAAAAAAATGAAAAAAAAAAAAAAAAAAAAAGAATTGTCCGGTATATACCTCCCTTTCGCTCCCAGAACCAATATATCTAAATTCCGTACGTACGGTGAGTCCGAAGGATCCTTATCACACATGAACGCAATATGGATGGGACATTTTTTCAAATATTTTCCATTGTTGTGTTGTTAAACCTTCTGATTCAACGGAATGTATAGGCATATCCGAGCAATGCACAAAGGATTTTTTCCCATAAGGAAACCTTTTTTATTGGTATATACGAGCAAACCCTCTCTGGGTGGATTCTTTATTTTGTAGTAGATATAAAAGTTTATGAATGAGCGAATAATAAGGATAAGAAACCAATAAGAAGATTATTAATAATTCTGTCAATACTATTGACAACTTCCGGGGAACTCTCATATTATGAGATGAGAATTGGCGGCCCCTATCGTCTAGCGGATTAGGACATCTCTCTTTCAAGGAGGCAACGGGGATTCGACTTCCCCTAGGGGTACCATGAAATAGGATACCCATTCGTTCAGTATATTAACCTAAAGACTTTCAATAACTTTCTTGTTCCTGGGTCGATGCCCGAGTGGTTAATGGGGACGGACTGTAAATCCGTTGGCGATATGCCTACGCTGGTTCAAATCCAGCTCGACCCAACCAATATCATCAGTACCAATCTATCGGTATGATATATTCATGCCAATCATGGATGAAAAGATAATTGGTTATTGAACTCTCCCCCCCTCCCGATACTCTATCTATGAAATTGATATGGATATGTGCCCAATTCCATGTGGATTGATACTTTCAAAGATGAAAGGGAAGGATAAGATATTTAATTGACCTAGCACTCACGTAATCTATACGATGCTATCTAGCACCTACTATAAAATAAATATGATGAACTGTACTGTATTGGGATTGTAGTTCAATTGGTTAGAGTACCGCCCTGTCAAGACGGAAGTTGCGGGTTCGAGCCCCGTCAGTCCCGATCCAATAAGTTAATAAATGAAGCTCTTAATCCCCGTAGAAGAGTGAAAAAGAGAATAGTATTTACTATTCATATAGATATTGAGTATTTACTATTCATATAAATATTGAGTATATCTATTGATACAGATATTGAGTATATCTATTCATATAGATTTTGAGTATATCTATTCATATGAATAGATATACTCATAGATACATTTACCAGATCGATAATTCAGTTTGGAAAAAGACCCTTCTTACGGGGATAACATCTAATAATCATAGTGAATCTGCAATAAATATTATTCCCTCCCCGAATAATAAAAAAAAAAAGGGAAATAAATAGATTTTAGGGTGACAAAGCACAGAGTTTTAGGGTTACACAGAGGTAGTTCTCCTAAGTAAGAATCCCACGGAGATCCCTATAGATAATTCACAATTATTTACAGTAGATCTTCCTTCTGTTCTTCCCCAGGAATATTGTAACTATTTCATGCTAATACTTATTTTTCATGATTGATAGCCAGTGGATTTCCAGACATTCTATTGTATTTCCAAGAATGATCATGTCAGGATCTGGACGAACTATCCGAATAGTCCTTCTCATTCCAGGGTCATGGGTGGACCTCTGGATAAATTGAATAGAATTATACTTCTATATAATCACCGGACCGGTATATAATCACCGGACCGGCGGATAGGCTTAATATTCAATCTAAACCGTGGAGATCTAAACGAAATACCTCTCATGTCTGATCATGTCTGACGAACGTCTTCTAGGGTAGCAGAAGGTTATTATTCGTACGAATTCTATTCTTTCGTTGATCGGAATGTTTTATGATGCACGTAAGTTTTGACTATTAATCATATAAAAAAAAAGATAATATTATGTTATACTATTTCCATCGAATAATTCATTCAATCCGTTAGTTAGGTTCCATTACTCGAACCGATTCTATTCATTAAATCACATACATCTATTTCATGGATCTTGAAAGATTCATCTCTATGAGATAAAATCTCGAGCTATTTGAAACGAAGTAAAAATCAGGAGATCATGGAAGTCAATAACCAAGCATTTCTTGCTGTTGCACTGTTCATTTCAATTCCTACTGCTTTTTTACTTATCCTTTACGTCAAAACGGTCAGTGGAAGCAGTGTAAGCAGTGAAAGCAATTGATTCGTATTAAAATGGAGTGATTACTAAATGATCCGGATCATAAGTATAAAATAGGTTATGGAATCGTATTCTATTTAAGATTGCTTTCAATTTTATTTGGAAAAGCAAAAAAGAAAGAAAAGAAGTAGTACGAAGGAAAAGACTATCTAACTTTTTCTGTTATACTACTTCTTATACACCCATATATGGATAAATAGATCTTAATAGTACTTGTCCATATATGGTAAATGTAGAATGAAGGACCTCATACCATAAAATAACGCAGCTGATCAACTTATTAATGCCCCTGTGAAAATAGGCCCAATGGAAACAGACGTGATTCTGAACGTACTTGCAAATTGTTTAGGATCAAAGTGAAACATCTTTTTCCGGTACGAACATCGTTTTATAGTACATATTAGATATGGAACTTTAAATGGTACGAGAAAAAGCAAAGGGATCTATTACTTATGTCTCATATTTTTCTGAGATCGGAATTCATATCAGATCCGATCAATTCAGAACCATCCGGTGAAACATGGACTATTTTTTATTCCTACTAAGAAAGAGAAGAGATATCGTTCTTCAGTGGAAGAAACAAAATTAAATTATCGACTCATTAAAGAACTAATTAATTCAAACCTGTTAGAGAGAATTAGATAGGAAAATTATAATGATAAGGAATTATGCATATTCCTTACTTACGAGGATAAAGAGGAAAAAATGATATGGATGGAAAGACTCTTTCCATTTGGAAAGAAGATTCAATATTACTGGATCCTTATGCAACAGGAGATATTATCATGCATGATCTGTAAGGAACACAATAATTGATTCTTAAGCATTACCATTATAGTCCACTTCTCCCCCATACTACGAGTGAAAGGGAAAATGTAAAAACTACCATTAAAGCAGCCCAAGTTATACCGACTATATCCATACGGATCATGTTCTCTCAAAAATAATGATTTCATTATCGAGATGATAAGTGAACTATTAACGATAGTGCAAAGTTGAAGTTTATATGGTCCACCTTTGCATTATGAACGTTACTGATGTTCGAGCTGATATGTGAGATCAATAAATGCATTTGATCATTGACCAACGAGTTACTATAACTAACTCGAGGGTCGTACATTCACGATGGAATCGGAATCAAATGCACGCAACTCACTATCTATATCGGTAATATTTACCAATATGTCTCCAGAGGTTCTGCAATGGAAATAAATGCTTTTCGTTCCATTTACTTACCTCAACAAGGCGACACCCGGATTCGAACTGGGGATGGAGGATTTGCAGTCCTCTGCCTTACCGCTTGGCTATGTCGCCGAGACAAGATATGGGAATGCTAAGGACAGATCGAATAATTCGTCCGTCCTTTAAGTATAGTATGAGATGTATACTAAAGTCAACCATAAAGGAAATGGATCTCATTTTTTCTCCGTCTTTTTATCTATTTGAATTAGGAATTTTTCTAAGTGAGATTCACATTTAAGTTTGATTCATTCGTTCATAGATCCATTTCACGTGATTGGATTAAAGTATAAAAGTACCTCTTCTTTCCTTATCTTTTTTTTTTTTATTGGAGATATATATATGGATACGGGTAGAATTTCACGGGATATAGTGAACACTGAATATGCATCCGAATCTTTTTTGTCGGATTGATCTATATAGATCAATCGGGAATAATTGAATAGGCTTTTTTACGGATGGGAAACTTCCAATGCGATTAGATGAAAATGAGGGAGCGTTTACAATCCCCGAATTTGGTAAGATACAATTTCAAGGATTTTGTCGTTTCATCGATCAGGGCTTGATGGAAGAACTTCATAATTTTCCGAAAATTGAGGATACAGATAAAGAAATTGAATCCAGGCTTTTTGGTAATGAATATGAATTAGCAGAACCTTTCATCAAAGAGAGAGATGCTGTATATCAGTCCCTTACATATTACTCTGAATTATATGTACCAGCAAGATCGATTCGAAGAAATAGTAGGAAGATACAGAAACAAACTGTATTTCTCGGAAATATTCCTTTAATGAATTCCCATGGGACATTTGTAGTAAATGGAATTTACAGAATCGTGGTGAATCAAATATTAATAAGTCCCGGTATTCATTACCGTTTGGAATTAGATCATAATAGAATAAACTATATATATACCGGCACTCTGATTTCAGATTGGGGAAGAAGATCGAAATTTGAGATCGATGCGGGAGAAAGGATATGGGCTCGTGTAAGCAGAAAACGAAAAATATCTATTCCAGTTCTATTATCAGCTATGGGTTTAAATCTCGAAGAGATTCTGAACAATACTCGCTATCCAAAAATCTTTTTATTTTTACTGAAGAATAAGAAAGGGAAGCGGGAGCGGGAGGAATATCTCTGGTCCAAGGAAAATGCCATTCTGGAGTTTTATAAAAAACTCTACTGTATAAGTGGCGATTTGGTATTTTCCGAGTCTCTATGTAAAGAATTGCAGGAAAAATTTTTCCGACAAAGATGTGAATTGGGAAAGATTGGTCGACGAAATCCGAACAAAAAACTCAACCTTGATATACCCGAGAACGATATTTTTTCATTACCACAAGATGTATTGGCTGCTGTGGATTACCTTATCGGAGTGAAAATTGGAATGGGTACACTCGATGATATAGATCATCTCAGGAATCGACGTATTCGTTCTGTAGCAGATTTATTACAGAATCAATTCAGATTAGCTCTAGGTCGTTTGGAAGATGCAGTTCGAAGAACTATACACAGAGCAACCAAGCGTAGATCAACTCCTCAGAACTTGGTAACTTCAACTCTATTAAAAAACACTTTTCAAGATTTTTTTGGTTCACACCCATTATCCCAATTTTTGGATCAAACTAATCCATTGACGGAAATAGCTCATGGGCGAAAATTGAGCCATTTAGGCCCTGGGGGCTTAACAGGGCGAACTGCTAGTTTTCGGACACGGGATATTCATCCCAGTTATTATGGGCGTATTTGTCCAATCGATACGTCCGAAGGAATGAATGCTGGACTTGTTGCATCATTATCTATTCATGCAAAGATTAGTCATTGCGGTTCTTTACAAAGTCCATTCTATAAGATTTCTGAGAGATCGATAGAAGAAAATATTGTTTATCTATTACCGGGAGAAGATGAGGATGAATACTATCGGATAGCTACGGGAAATTCTTTGGCGTTAAATCAAGGGATTCAAGAGGAACAAATTACTCCAGCTCGATACCGACAAGAATTTATAGTTATTGCATGGGAACAAATCCATTTCAGAAGTATTTTTCCTTTCCAATATTTTTCCATTGGAGTTTCCCTTATTCCTTTTCTCGAACATAATGATGCGAATCGCGCTCTAATGGGTTCTAATATGCAGCGTCAAGCAGTTCCACTTTTCCGACCCGAGAAGTGCATTGCCGGAACTGGGTTGGAAGGTCAAGCAGCTTTAGATTCAGGAAGTGTAGCTATAGCTACACAAGAGGGAAGGATCGAGTATATCGATGCTGTAAATATCACTTCATCGGTTAATGAAGACACTGTACGAACAGAATCGGTTATGTATCAACGTTCTAATACCAATACTTGTACGCATCAAAAACCTCAAGTTCGTAAAGGGGAATTTGTAAAGAAGGGACAAATTCTGGCGGACGGTGCGGCTACGGTAGGGGGAGAACTCTCTTTGGGAAAAAACGTCTTAGTAGCTTATATGCCATGGGAAGGATACAATTTTGAAGACGCAATACTCATTAGTGAACGTCTGGTATATGAAGATATTTATACCTCTTTCCATATCGTAAGATACAGGATTGAAATCTGTATGACGAGCCAGGGTCCTGAAAGAATCACTAGAGAAATACCTCATTTAGATGCTCATTCACTTCGTCATTTGGACGAAAATGGTCTTGTAATGCTAGGATCTTGGATAGAAACAGGTGATGTTTTGGTAGGTAAATTAACGCCTCAAACAACAGAAGAATCATTATGTGCCCCGGAAGGAAGATTATTACAAACAATATTTGGTATTGAAGTATCCACTGCGAGAGAAAATTGTCTCAGAGCACCTATAGGTGGAAGAGGTCGAGTTATTGATGTGAGATGGATCAATAGAGTAGATGATTCCGGTGATAATGCGGAAACAGTCCACGTATATATATCACAAAAACGTAAGATACAAGTGGGTGATAAAGTAGCTGGAAGGCATGGTAATAAAGGTATTATTTCAATAGTTTTGCCCAGACAAGATATGCCCTATTTGCAAAATGGAATACCAGTTGATATGGTATTGAATCCATTAGGGGTACCTTCACGAATGAATGTAGGACAGATCTTTGAATGTTTACCCGGTTTAGCAGGAAACCTGATGAACAAACATTATAGAATAACACCTTTTGACGAAAGATATGAGCGAGAAGCTTCGAGAAAACTAGTGTTTCCTGAGCTTTATAAAGCTAGTGAACAAACAGCTAATCCATGGGTATTCGAACCGGATCATCCTGGAAAACATAGATTAATCGATGGAAGAACAGGAGATGTTTTTGAACAACCTGTTACAATAGGAAAAGCTTATATGTCGAAATTGAGTCATCAAGTTGATGATAAAATACATGCACGTTCGAGTGGACCTTATGCACGGGTTACACAACAACCTCTTAGAGGAAAATCCAAACGAGGGGGGCAACGAGTAGGAGAAATGGAAGTTTGGGCTCTAGAAGGTTTTGGTGTTGCTTATATTTTACAAGAGATGCTTACTCTCAAATCTGACCATATTAGAACTCGTAATGAAGTACTTGGTGCCATTATCACTGGAGGACCAATACCTAAACCTGACACTGCTCCAGAATCTTTCCGATTGCTCATTCGAGAATTACGATCTTTAGCTCTAGAATTGAATCATGCTATTATATCTGAGAAAGACTTTCAGATAGATAGGGAGGAAGTTTGATCAGAATGAATCAAGATCTTTTATGATTGACCAGAATAAACATCAACAACTTCGAATTGGATTAGCTTCTCCCGAACAGATTTGTGCTTGGTCAAAAAAAATTTTACCTAATGGCGAGATAGTTGGACAGGTGACTAAACCCTATACTCTACATTATGAAACTAATAAACCAGAAAGAGATGGATCGTTTTGTGAAAGAATCTTTGGACCTATAAAAAGTAGAGTTTGTTCTTGTGGAAATTCTCCAGGGATCGGAAATGAGAAGATAGACTCAAAATTTTGCACACAATGTGGAGTTGAATTTGTTGATTCTCGAATTCGAAGATATCGAATGGGATACATTAAACTAGCATGTCCGGTGGTTCACGTATGGTATTTGAAACGCCTTCCCAGTTATATTGCGAATCTATTAGCTAAAACTCGGAAAGAATTAGAAGGCCCAGTATATTGCGATGTGTGACTTGATCACAAGTTCCGATCATACAGATCCGTAATAAGGAACTGTCATCCTATTAAATCTCATTGGGATGCCTTTAGCTCTGACATGTCCCTCCGGAGGAGTAGCATGAAGCTCAGAATTATAAGCATCTTGAACGGATGTTGAGAAAGAGGAATTAGTCCAGGGTTTCTATATTCTGTATCAAATTGCTAATTGAACTTCGTCAAAACACTTCTTTTATATAATGGAATTCAAAAGTAATTCTCTTTCAGATTATTCCTGAATAAGAGATATTCCGGAACAAAGATATGGCTATAGGAGTCTATTCATCGCACATATGCTTCGATCGATAGATAGTGTTGTAACCATCGAAGTAGAGCAAGCAGGAACCTAAAGGATCAAATGGAACGAGATAAAGACAAGTAAATCCCTAATTGAAGATCTTTTCAAAAAGAAATGTATTGTTCGGAAGGGAGGAGACTGCTCAATAATTCCATATCTATGTTGTAGAATCGCAAAGGAATACTCAATTGAACCTGGAACTTGAGCAGAGAGTAGCGGTCTCTCTTCAGAGCGAAAAATAGTTTTTCGCTTCTTTTTTTTTTTTTTTTAGTTACTTGAGCCGGATGAGAGGAAACTTTCACGTCCGATCCTGAGGGGGGAAATCTTAGAATAACCTATCCAAATCTTTTTCTTGCTAGGCCCATAGCTAACAAACCAACTTTATTGAGATCACGGGGTACATTCAATTATGAGATTCAATCCTGGAGAGATATTATTCCTCATTACCTCTCTGCTCGTACTCATTACCTCTTTGCTCGAGGTTCTGGAACATTTCAAGAGAGAGAAATAGCTACTGGGGGAGATGCTATCAGGGAACAACTAACTGGTCTGGATCTGCAAATGATTATAGATCGTTCACATATGGAATGGAAGAATTTGGTTGAATTGAAATGGAATAGATTGGAGGAGGATCAAGAATCTACTGTGGATGGATGGGAGGATGAAACAATTCGAAGAAGAAAGGATTTTCTGGTTGGACGCATTAAATTGGCTAAACATTTTCTCCGAACAAATATAGAACCAAAATGGATGGTTTTATGCCTATTACCAGTTCTTCCTCCCGAACCGAGGCCAATCGTTCAATTAGGTGAAGGTGGACTGATTACTTCATCAGATCTAAATGAACTTTATCGAAGAGTTATCAATCGGAATAATACTCTTACCAATTTATTAGCAAGAAGTGGATCTGAGTCATTTGTTATTTGTCAAAAAAAATTGATCCAAGAAGCCGTAGATGCACTTCTCGATAATGGCATCTGTGGACAACCAATGAGAGACAGTCATGATAGGCCTTATAAATCGTTCTCAGATGTGATCGAAGGCAAAGAGGGAAGATTTCGTGAAAATTTACTAGGGAAACGAGTTGATTATTCAGGTCGTTCCGTTATTGTGGTGGGTCCCTTTCTATCATTGTATCAATGTGGATTACCCTCAGAAATAGCAATAGAGCTTTTTCAAGCATTTGTAATTCGTAGTCTCATTGGACGACATATTGCTCCCAACCTAAGAGCTGCTAAAAGTATGATTCGAGATAAGGGACCCATTGTATGGGAAGTACTTCAAGAGATTATGCAAGGACATCCTGTATTGTTGAATCGAGCACCTACCTTACACAGATTAGGAATACAAGCGTTTCAACCTATTTTAGTAGAAGGACGCGCCATTCGTTTACATCCATTGGTTTGTGGAGGATTTAATGCGGACTTCGACGGAGATCAGATGGCTGTCCATGTACCTTTATCTCTGGAAGCTAGAGCAGAAGCTCGTTTACTCATGTTTTCTGAGAAAAATCTTTTGTCTCCAGCTATCGGAGATCCTATTTCTATACCGACTCAAGATATGCTTCTTGGACTTTATATATCAACGATTGGAAATAATCAAGGTATTTATGGTAATAGGTACCACCCGTATCACTCGGAAAATAAAAGCTTTTCCCGTAAGAAACCTTCCTTTTATAGTTATGATGATGTGCTCAGAGCTTATCGACAGAAACGAATTGACTTATACAGCCCCTTATGGCTTCGGTGGGAGGAAGTGGATCTACGTATCATTACCTCCGTAAACCAAGAAGCCCCTATCGAGGTTCAATACGAATCTTTGGGTACCTTCCACGAAATCCATGAACATTATAGAATAAGAAAAGGTAGAAGAGGGGAAATCCTTAATATATACATTCGAACAACTGTTGGTCGTACTCGTTTCAATCGAGAAATGGAAGAAGCCATACAAGGTTTTGCCCGTTCTGAACATCCAAAGAAATCACTACCAGCTTTTAGGATCTAATGTTATTGATCTTATGATCTTTTCATTAGTGTAGATATAGAGATCGAGGAAGCCTTCGAATAACCGGCTTGAACCCATTGCTTAATCCTGCTCATGAAAATACGGAGATTTTTCCTTATGAAGGAACGAACCAGATTGCCCTTTGATAATTTGCCCTTTTATAATAAAGTGATGGATAAAACTGCCATTAAAAAGCTTATTAGCAGATTAATAGATCACTTCGGAATGACATATACATCACATATCTTGGATCAACTCAAGACTTCAGGTTTTCAACAAGCTACTCATACAGCTATTTCATTAGGAATTGATGATCTTTTAACAGCACCTTCCAAAGGATGGCTCGTCCAAGATGCGGAGCAACAAGGTTCTATTTCGGAGAAACATAATCATTATGGGAATGTACATGCAGTGGAAAAATTACGTCAATCGATCGAGATATGGTATGCTACAAGTGAATATTTGAGAAAGGAAATGAATCCGAATTTTAGCATGACTGATCCCTTAAATCCAGTACATGTTATGTCCTTCTCAGGAGCTAGGGGAAATACATCTCAGGTTCACCAATTAGTAGGTATGAGAGGATTAATGTCAGATCCTCAAGGACAAATCATTGATCTACCCATTCGAAGGAATTTACGCGAAGGGCTCTCTTTAACGGAATATATTATTTCCTGTTATGGGGCTCGTAAAGGAGTTGTGGATACTGCTGTACGAACAGCAGATGCTGGATACCTCACACGTAGACTCGTTGAAGTGGTTCAACACATTGTAGTACGTAGAAAAGATTGTGGCACTATCCAAGGTATTTTCGTAAGTCCCATTCGAGGTCGAGAAAGGGACAGAAATGAAATTTTTGTACGAACACAAATACTGATTGGCCGTGTGCTAGCAGACGATGTATATATAAATAGGAGATGCATTGCCACGCGCAATCAAGATATTGGAGTTGGACTTGCCAATCAATTAATAAATCTTCGAACACAACCAATATATATACGAACCCCCTTTACTTGCAAGAGTATATCTCGGATTTGTCAATTATGTTATGGTCGGAGTACTACTCACAGTCACTTGATCGAATTAGGAGAAGCAGTAGGTATTATTGCAGGCCAATCCATTGGGGAACCAGGAACTCAACTAACACTAAGGACTTTTCATACCGGGGGGGTATTTACTGGTGATATTGCAGAACATGTACGAGCTCCTTTCAATGGAAAGATTGAATTCAATGATAATTTGGTTTATCCTACACGTACATGTAATGGACATCCTGCTTATCTATGTCATAATAACTTATCCATCACTATTGATGGTAAGGATCAAGTACAGAACTTAACCATTCCACCACAAAGTTTGCTTTTGGTTCAGAATGATCAATATGTGGAATCGGAACAAATTATTGCCGAGGTTCGCACTAGAACATCTTCCTTCAAGGAGAAAGTTCGCAAAAATATATATTCTGACCTAGAAGGAGAAATGCACTGGAGTACCAATGTGTGTCATGCACCTGAATATGTACACGGTAATGTTCATTCTATACTCAGGACGGGTTATTTATGGATATTATCGGGAGGTATATACGGATCCGGTGTAGTACCTTTCCCATTTAATAAGCATCAGGATCAAGTAGATGTTCAACTTTTTGTTGCCAAACATAAATCACTTTCCGATTCTTACGTGGATCAAGTGGAACATAGATTGGGTGACTCAAACTGCTATGAGAAGGAAGAACAAATCTTCAGTTATTCAGAAACTGATGGGACCATATGCAACGAGCATCAAGACTCTATTTATGTCACCTTTTCCCCAAAGAATTACAATATTAAGGGGAAAAAACAAATGGATCGATTCATCGTCCCGTTACAATGTGATAAAGAATGGGGAAAAAGAAGAATACCTTGTCCTGATGCGATTCTTAGAATACCCAAAAGTGGTATTCTACAGAGAAATTCCATTTTTGGATATTCTAACGTAGAATATGGAATACCTGATGGGCCAGATATGACAATACCCTTTTCCCTAGATTTCTCGAGGGAAGGGGACAACTTGCAGATTCAAGTTAGCAATTCTATTTCGTACGAAGATGATGAACGAATCCAAGTAATGAATGACACAAGTATTCCATTGGTTCAAACTTGTCTAGGATTTGATTGGGAACAAATAGATTCTATAGAATCTGGAGCTTATGCTTCTCTTACTTCAGTAAAAACAAATAAGATCGTTAGCAATATGATCCAAATTAGCTTGATGAAATACCCCCTTTTTTTCATGGGGAGAAGGGACAATAAAGCAAGTTCTAATTTGATGTTACATAACAAATTGTCCCACACTAATCTTTTCTCTTCCAATGGGGAGAGTCAATTAATTAGTAAGCATCAAGGAACTATTTGTTCATTATCTAATGGGGGGGAAGATAGTGGATCTTTTACGGTTCTGTCACCATCCGACTGTTTTCGAATCGTTCTAGTCAATGATTCAAAATGTTATGATACGGTAAATAAATCAAATAGAGAGGATCCTATGAGAAAAATCATTGAATTTTCGGGTCTCTTGGGTCATTTACATAGTATCACCAACCGTTTTCCATCCTCCCATTTTCTAACTTATAAAAAAGTATTGTCAAAGAAACATTCCATTTTCCACAAGTATTTCAATACTTTTCAAGTACCTAAATACTATTTTATGGACGAAAATATGAGAATTTCTCATTTCGATCCGTGCAGGAACATAATCTCCAATCTCTTGGGTCCAAATTGGTGCTCTTCTCCATCCGAATTCTGCGAAAAAACATTTCCAGTAGTTAGTCCTGGACAATTTATGCCTGAAAGTGTATGTATATCCGAGCATGAACCACTCCCCGAATCTGGTCAAATTATAGCAGTTGATGAGGAATCTTTAGTCATTAGATCAGCTAAACCCTATTTGGCTACTCGAAAAGCGACTGTTCATGGTCATTATGGAGAAATTCTTGACAAAGGAGATACATTGATAACATTGATATATGAAAGGTTCAAATCCAGTGATATAATTCAAGGTCTTCCTAAAGTTGAACAATTGTCAGAAGCCCGTTTGAATAATTCAATATCGATGAATCTGAAAGAAAGTTTTGAAAATTGGACCGGGGATATGACAAGATTTCTTGGAAGTCTTTGGGGGTTATTCATCAGTGCTAGGATAACTATGGAACAAAGTCAGACTCATTTGGTCAATCAGATTCAAAAGGTTTACCGATCCCAAGGGGTACGAATTTGTGATAAGCATATAGAAATTATTGTACGCCAAATGACATCGAAAGTATTAATTTCAGAAGATGGAACAGCTAATGTTTTTTCACCCGGGGAACTCATTGGATTATCACGAGCACAGAGAATGAATCGTGCTCTGGAAGAGGCAATCTACTATAAAACTATGTTATTGGGAATAACAAGGGCATCTCTGAATACTCAAAGTTTTATATCCGAAGCGAGTTTCCAGGAAACTGCTCGGGTCTTAGCTAAAGCTGCTCTACAAGGTCGTATCGATCGGTTGAAAGGCTTGAAGGAAAATGTTATTCTCGGGGGGATTATACCTGCCGGTACTGGACAACATATTCGCCGTTCAGGGAAACGTAACGGAATGGATCCAAGAATGGGGAATAGAAATCTATTTAGCAACAAAGTGAAAGATATTTTATTTCATCATGACAAGGTCTCTTTTTTTTCCATTCAAGAAAATTCTCACAATATATTTAAACAGCCATTAAAATAGTCTTGATAAATAGTCTTGATAAATAGATTTATTGTTATGTTCATGAATATGAATCCTATAATATAATAGGAAAAATATCAAATATTCTATGAGTGAGAACGTTTGTTTGTACCACGTACTAGACAGATAGGCAATCTTTGAGATGTAATCGATTCCATTGGAATAATTAGATATTACAGTCCATGTTATTTCGTTATTTTGGGGAGGAAAGCGAACGAGAATGAGCAAAAGATATTGGAACATTGATTTGGAAGAGATGATGGAAGCAAGAGTTCATTTAGGGCATAAAACTAGGAAATGGAATCCTAAGATGGCACCTTACATTTTTACAGAGCGTAGAGATACTCATATTATTAATCTGGCTAAAACTGCTCGTTCTTCATCAGAAGCTTGTGATTTGCTGTTTGATATAGCAGGTAGAGGAAAGCAATTCCTGATAATCGGTACGAAATATCAAGCAGCTGATTTAGTAGCATCAGCTGCTACAGAAGCTCGATGTCATTATGTAAATAGAAAATGGCTTGGTGGTATGTTAACTAATTGGTCTACTACAGAGACGAGACCTCAGAAGTTCAAGGATTTCAAAAAAGAACAAGATACGGGACGATTCAATCAACCTCCAAAAAAAGAAGCAGCAATGCTCAAGAGACAATTGGACCAATTGCAGAAATATCTAGGTGGGATTAGATACATGACGAGCTTACCCGATATTGCAATAATTACTAATCAACAAGAAGAATCCATTGCTCTTGGGGAATGTAGAACTTTGGGTATTCCGACAATTTGCTTAGTTGATACAGATTGTGATCCAGATCTCGTGGATATCCCAATTCCAGCCAATGATGATGGTATAGCTTCAATCCAATTGATCCTGAACAGATCAACGTCAGCAATTTGTGAAGGAAGGTCATTAAGGCCATTATAGCTATATGAAGGGTTAATAGATAGTTAATTAGTAATAATAATAATAAAATAGTTAATTAGTAATAATAATAATAAAATAGTTAATTAGTAATAATAATAATAAAATAGTTAATTAGTAATAATAATAATAAAATAGAAAAAAAGGGGAGGGGTACCTGAGGATTTACTGAGTTGGCTGCTATTCCATTTAAGATATCGTAAGAGCGAATTTCATTTATTTATTTGGTTGGCTGCTCCAAATTGAAAAATATTCTTAATGGAATAACCATTTTATTATCTCGTGGCATCAAAAATTCTGATGAGAGTGAAATAATTGAGGAATCCCTCATTCGACAAAAATCATTTCTTTTCTTCTTTAAGTTAATCTTTACAAGGGGGTAATATGGATATGGATATCGTACGATCTCCTATTAGCACACTGAATCATATCTATGAGATATCCGGTGTGGAGGTAGGTCAACATTTTTATTGGCAAATAGGGGGGTTTCAAGTTCATGCACAGGTACTTATAACTTCTTGGGTTGTAATTGCTGTCTTATTAGGTTCAGCTACCATAGCTGTTCGAGATCCACAAACCATTCCTACCGGTGGTCAAAATTTTGTTGAATATATTCTCGAATTTATTCGGGACTTGGCCAGAACTCAGATTGGGGAAGAAGAATATGGTCCTTGGGTTTCCTTTATTGGAACTATGTTTCTATTTATCTTTGTTTCTAACTGGTCAGGTGCTCTTCTTCCTTGGGGAATTCTAAAATTACCTCAAGGGGAGTTAGCCGCACCTACAAATGATATAAATACTACGGTTGCTCTAGCTTCGCTTACGTCAGTAGCATATTTCTACGCAGGTCTTGCAAAGAAGGGGTTAGGTTATTTTGGTAAATATATTCAACCAACCCCAATACTTTTACCAATTAACATCTTAGAGGATTTTACAAAACCTTTATCACTAAGTTTTCGACTTTTTGGAAATATATTAGCCGACGAATTGGTAGTTGCCGTTCCTGTTTCTCCGGTACCTTTAGTAGTTCCTATACCTGTAATGTTCCTGGGATTATTTACGAGCGGTATTCAAGCTCTGATCTTTGCAACTCTAGCCGCAGCTTATATAGGTGAATCCATGGAGGGTCATCATTAAACCACTAAATAACTGTTCAATCAGACATAATATTATCTAAGTATCGTACCAACTCATGACTTGATATGTATGGTAGGAGCAAATCGGAATTCTTAGTAACAAAGGCTTGGTAAGAAGATTTAGGATCAGTTAACTACTAATTCCATCCATTAGATCTCCAGATAGAGTGGATCAGATTGGTTCATTTGTATAAAGATATGAAAGAAAATAGGATCGAACATGTTCACTAATCGGAGTTGGTTGAGTAAAGAATGTACTCCGGCGTAGAACGATTCCATTTTTGTTCCTAGTAAAGGGAGGATTTTTTAACATGTTTACTTTGTATATAGTTCGTTTCATATATTAATCCATTTATATTTATTATAAGCCTTATAGATTATATGGATTAATATATCATATATAGATGTTATATATAATTACTTATAGGCTCTTACACAGTCTATTATCTCTCCGTAATAATAATTCATATGTTCAATAAAATGGAATCTGTATTTCAGATATTTTCATGAATAAATATCTTCATAAGGAATAATAGGTTTCCCTATTCGTTGATATTTTGATACCTAAATCTTTTGGGTTCTTAGTTGTTCGGAATAAATCGTTCCATAATTTCACTATTGGTGAACAATCAATAGATGAAACTGTTGTATTATCAACTATTTCCCAACCTTAGTAAGAGGAGATTACCATGGATCCCTTAATTTCTGCTGCTTCCGTTATTGCTGCTGGATTATCTGTAGGGCTTGCTTCTATTGGACCCGGCGTTGGTCAGGGCACTGCTGCGGGCCAAGCTGTAGAAGGTATTGCGAGACAACCAGAAGCGGAAGGTAAAATACGGGGTACCTTACTGCTAAGTTTAGCTTTTATGGAAGCTTTAACTATTTATGGACTAGTTGTGGCCCTAGCACTTCTATTTGCAAATCCCTTTGTTTGATCCTGAAAACAAAGATCCCTACACCTCGTCATTACATTCTTCCTATACCTATACTTCGGTCATAGAGATTAATGATGCGCGCGGCAGGGAAGAGAGTAGATAGGGCAAGCAATTTTTTTTTTTTTTATCCTTATATGAGACCTGGGACTAAGTATCCCAAATATTCTTATCCAGAACTAGATAGATAGGATCAAATAAGAAAAGAACAAGATTCTGTAGAACATATCCTTATCTATGAGGGGAGAACGTATGAAAAATGTAATGGATCCTTTCATTTCCTTGAGTTATTGGCCTTCTGCTGGGGGTTTCGGGTCAAATACCAATATTTTAGAAACAAATATAATAAATCCAAGTGTGGTGCTTAGTGTACTAATATATTTTGGAAAGGGAGTGTGTGCGAATTGTATATTCGAATAATATGGCTGGGCCCAACCAGCTGCACTTTGGAGTTTGGAGATAGAAAAGTGCATGATCTCTACGAATTACTTCCGAACAGGGAATAGCGAAGAACTATAGCATTTCGTAATTGATTGGGAGATGAACTCTTAGTTTATACCAACCAACCAATGAGAGAGGACCATTAGAATGGTTAAAGCTGAACTGCTTGAAGTCTAAGCACAACTAACTGGGTACTCTTTCCACCGCTGTGTCAAGATGAGATGGATTCAAAGGCATAGTTGGAGATTGATCCGATATATAACATTCATATCAATGGAATAATCCATTTACTGAAAAATAGTCCCAATCTCCCATCCAAATTTAGTTCCAATGCTGAACCGACGACCTACACAGAACAGAAGGGAAATTATTTGATAAAACAAAAAGGAGGAGGCACAAATGAATTGGTTGAATGGAACGTATTGATTCCAATTTCATGGGAGAATAAAAGGAGAGAAAAGGGGAAACAACAAGAAAAACAACAACTTTATTGATAATTGCAAATCCCTTTTGCCGGAAGAGCCCTTCGAAGATCTCGGTCTTTTATAGATTGATTCTAATCTTCCGTAAACGGAACGGAAAGGGCAGGCTTGGTGTTTATGAGGGAAGGGAACGTATATGTTCCTGGGGAATAAAAAAAGAACTGAGCAGGAGAGCCGAATGAATTGAAAGATTCGTGTTCGGTTTGGGAAGAGATTATGAATTCATTAAATTTGTGAATAGATAATCTACTTTCATTAAGTAATCTATTAGATAACCGTAAACAGAAAATATTGAGTACTATTCAGAATTCGGAAGAACTATGTAAAGTAGCTATCGATCAGCTCGACAAAGCTCGGGTTCGCTTAAGGGAAGTGGAAAGGATAGCAAACGAAATCCGGGTAAATGGAGACTCCCAGATAGAACGAGAGAAAGAGGATCTCATCAAAGTTGCTTCTGAGAATTTGGAACAATTAGAGGATCCCAAGAATGAGACGGTTTACTCCGAACAGCAAAGAGTAATTGACCAGATCCGACAACAAGTTTCTCGCCAAGCTTTACGAAGAGCTATAGGAACTTTGAATAGTCGTTTGAATACTGAGTTACATTTACGTACGATCGATCACAATATTGGCCTGCTTAGAGCCATGATGAACACAAATAATTAGTTGTTATAGGTCCTATTTCTCAACAGATAATTAATGAGTGCTAATGGGAAATATTCGACTCGAAGAAATTAGTAGTATTATACGAAAACAGATCGAACAATATAATAACGAAGTAAGAGTTGGTAATCTTGGCACCGTACTTCAAGTAGGAGATGGCATTGCTCGTATTCATGGTCTTGATGAAGTAATGGCAGGGGAATTATTGGAATTTGGAGATGGTACAGTAGGCATTGCCCTAAATTTGGAATCGGATAATGTTGGAGCTGTATTAATGGGTGATGGCTTGATGATACAAGAAGGCAGTTCTGTGAAAGCAACGGGAAAAATTGCTCAGGTACCAGTAAGTGATGCGTATTTGGGTCGTGTTGTAAATGCTCTAGCCCAACCCATTGATGGCAAGGGTCAAATTTCAGCTTCCGAATTTCGACTGATTGAATCTCCCGCTCCAGGTATTATATCAAGACGTTCCGTATATGAACCCCTTCAAACGGGACTTATTGCTATTGATTCTATGATTCCTATAGGACGTGGTCAGCGAGAATTAATTATTGGGGACAGACAGACCGGCAAGACAGCAGTAGCTACAGATACTATTCCTAATCAAAAGAGTAAAAATGTAATCTGTGTCTATGTAGCAATTGGTCAAAAAGCTTCTTCCGTGGCTCAGGTAGTTAATACATTCCAAGAACGTGGCGCAATGGAATATACCATTGTGGTAGCGGAAACTGCGGATTCTCCCGCTACATTACAATATCTCGCTCCTTATACAGGGGCAGCTTTGGCTGAATACTTCATGTATAAGAAACAACATACTTCAATAATTTATGATGATCTCTCCAAACAGGCACAAGCTTATCGACAAATGTCTCTTCTATTAAGAAGACCACCTGGCCGAGAAGCTTATCCGGGAGATGTTTTCTATTTGCATTCCCGTCTCTTGGAAAGAGCAGCTAAATTAAGTTCTCAGTTAGGTGAGGGGAGTCTTACGGCTCTACCAATAGTTGAGACTCAAGCTGGAGATGTTTCAGCTTATATTCCCACTAATGCAATTTCAATTACCGATGGACAAATATTTTTATCGGCTGATCTATTCAATGCCGGGATCCGACCTGCTATTAATGTGGGTATTTCCGTATCTAGAGTAGGATCCGCGGCTCAGATAAAAGCTATGAAAAAGGTAGCTGGAAAATTGAAATTAGAGTTAGCTCAATTTGCAGAGTTGGAAGCCTTTGCACAATTTGCTTCCGATCTTGATAAAGCTACTCAAGATCAGTTGGCAAGGGGTCAACGATTACGTGAGTTGCTCAAACAATCTCAGTCGGCTCCTTTGAAAGTAGAAGAACAAATAGCTACTATTTATACCGGAACGAATGGATACCTAGATATATTAGAGATAGCACAGGTGAGAAAATTTCTCGTTCAGTTACGCGAGTATTTGATAAAGAATAAACCTCAGTTTGGAGAAATTATACGTTCTACTGGTACATTTACGGAAGAAGCAAAAGCTCTTCTGGAAGAGGCTCTTAAGGAACATACTGAACTTTTTTTACTTCAAGAACAAAAATGAATATTTTATCATTTGGCAGGACATTCGGAACAGGAAAAAGAGCTTAAGAATTTGTTCCAATACATTGCACAACAATTTTGAACAATTGAAGAGTCTTACGTCCAATAGGATTTGAACCTATACTGAAGGTTTAGAAGACCTCTGTCCTATCCATTAGACGATGGACGCTCTTTTTCTCTTTTTTCACTATCTTTGGCATATCCCGATCCACTTTTTGATTCACAATGAGATTAGGATAGGAAAAGAATAGAATCTATTTCATATTGAAATGGAAAATATATTTTGAATGAATTGTGAAATTATGTGATATGCTTAATCACTTTATATCTACCTATTCTATCTATATATATAGATAGAATAGGTAGATATCCGTTAGCGGGTAGCGGGAATCGAACCCGCATCGTTAGCTTGGAAGGCTAGGGGTTATAGTCGACATTGATTATTAAATGCCTCTAATTCAGAACCGAACATGAAAATTTCATGTCATTCGGCTCCTTCATGGGAGATAGAGGTATGAGGGAAGAAACGGAGTATTTATATAAAATCTTTAAGAGATTTTAATTTTTTTATCCTTCTTTTTTTTTTCTTTTCTAATTAAACCCTAATTTCTTATCGTACCCATAGCATCTATGTCAGTTTCTTCTCTTTTCTCCCCTTCTATCTTTTTTTTTTAGTGAAGGGCCCCGAATCGTAGAATACTTACTCACTTTCTAGATGATCCCTATAGAAAGATCAATTTGAAAAGTTTCAAATGATCACAAATCTTTCTAATTACTTCGTTCCCTATTTCTACTGATTCCGATCCCCAGGAGAACAAATTCCACCGAGCTCGAACAAAATGCCGATAACCCAAGTAAACCAAAGTCATCGTTCTATAGCTATTTGGCTTCAACCTGGGGTCCTTCCATCCATAAGTTAAAGGTTTAGTCACGATGAAAAATATCTTTGGATCCCCATAGATCTGTTATTTCTCTAATTGGAAAGATTTATCTAACCTTTCAAACATTCTGTGTCGCTATCTTGGAACCAAAAATGTGTTTCTATTTAATCATTTAAGATCCAGATTACGAGAAGGTATGTTATTCCTGAACCAAGGTATTCATAGGGGAGGTTTTTAACCTATCTAGAAATAGAGCTTTAGATGGATCAGAGATCCATGTAAAAGATCCTTCAACTATTCAAGTTGATAATGTAACGAATCACACTTTTACCACTAAACTATACCCGCCACGATCCAATTGTAATATACGGATCGATCTTTTGTCCAACCAATAGGAAGACGAGGAGTTATCAACCTCCATTGAAAGTTTCTATCAATCATTACCTCGTTTTCATCATTACATGAATCTCCATCCCCGGAGATTCAATACTTGGGTAAATAGTATTTCATTCCCGGAGATGGCTCATTGTAATTATAAATTACCTTTGCGAACTGCTGATAAAACAATTACTAATGGACCCGATACAATCGTCAGAGTCAGAACAGTGAGCTGTGCAATAACCTCTAGATTCATTTCGTTTTCTTTCACCCCTATGATCCCATCGACTTGATGGATGTATGAATAAAATGTTGTCAAGATCAATCACTTTTCACACTTCTATTTTCTCTTCTCCTTCCCCATCTGTGTAGTTTCGATTAGGAAACTATAGCCTTGAGCAACTAATATCTTTACAATAGCCTTGAGCAACTGATATCTTTCCAATAATACATAAAATAGATAGAGAGCCCATTGATGTATTTCAATATCTAGATAATCAAATTGGATACTGGAGAGAAATAAATGGACTAATCCGTTCCGTGTAACTCATTTATTCAAAATGATTGGAGAGGGAATGAAGAGATGATAGCTCAATTTGTGATAGCCTTTTTTCTTGCTTTTATAACAATGATTTTAGCGCTCAGATTAGGTAGAGCGCTGTATTATTGATTCCTGACTTTTCTTGGTTTGGCCTGGCCGGTGTGGCCAGGCCAATAAAAGAAAAGAATCTTTTTTAACGAAATGAACAATACGATTCGCCAGATTGGTTTTTATCTAACTGAATAATTGCTATATTCATTGTATTGTCGATACAATCCGTACATGCTATGGTATACATCTTCACTCCACCATTCATTTTGTTACATTCCATTTTGGAGAGATGGCTGAGCGGACCAAAGCGGCGGATTGCTAATCCGTAGTACGGATTATCCGTACCGAGGGTTCGAATCCCTCTCTCTCCGTTCGGTCACTATTGATCCTGAAAACGGATAACTTCGGATCTTTCTACGGAAAGGAAAGGAGATATCGTTCATGGACGAACGGAAGGATGAATAGGGAGATCTAGTTTCCTCTTTTTTCGCAGGTTCATGGAATAATGAACAGGTATTTATGCGTTTTTTCAGTATAAATGGGACCAATCCCCACATTGTGTATTGGTACATACAAAAGATAAAATATCTTTGCTTATTCCTGCTATTATGTATGATTTGCTTCTCCCTGCTATTATGTATGAACAGAATTGTTTCGAACCTGTTCCATCATTAGCTATGTTAACCTTCGAGATGATCCGGGGGTCTAGCTCGATAGCATGATCTATTCCAATCAAATGTGAGAAAGTTACATAGTGTCTACTTTTTCCGATAAAGGGGTGTTTTCATGGGTTTGCCTTGGTATCGCGTTCATACCGTCGTATTGAATGATCCTGGTCGGTTAATTTCTGTACATATAATGCATACAGCTCTAGTTGCTGGTTGGGCTGGTTCAATGGCTTTGTACGAATTAGCAGTTTTTGATCCATCCGATCCTGTTCTTGATCCAATGTGGAGACAAGGTATGTTTGTTATACCTTTTATGACTCGTTTGGGAATAAAGAATTCATGGAGTGGATGGAGCATCACCGGAGAAACTGTAACTAATCCTGGTATTTGGAGTTATGAAGGTGTGGCTGGGGCACATATCATGTTTTCTGGCCTGTGCTTTTTGGCAGCTATCTGGCATTGGGTATATTGGGATCTGGAACTATTCTGTGATGAACGTACGGGAAAACTTTGTTTAGATTTGCCAAAAATATTTGGAATTCATTTATTCCTCTCAGGAGTAGCTTGTTTCGGATTTGGAGCATTTCATGTAACGGGTTTGTATGGTCCTGGGATATGGGTGTCTGATCCTTATGGACTAACTGGAAAAATACAACCAGTGGATCCGGCATGGGGAGCTGAAGGTTTTGATCCTTTTGTTCCGGGAGGAATAGCTTCTCATCATATTGCAGCAGGTATATTGGGTATATTAGCAGGTCTATTCCATCTCAGTGTTCGTCCTCCCCAACGTTTATATATAGGATTACGCATGGGGAATATTGAAACGGTCCTATCCAGCAGTATTGCTGCTGTGTTTTTTGCAGCTTTCGTTGTTGCCGGAACCATGTGGTATGGCTCCGCAACTACTCCGGTCGAATTATTTGGTCCCACCCGTTACCAGTGGGATCAGGGATACTTCCAACAAGAAATAGATCGACGGGTTCGTGCCGGTCTGGCCGAAAATTTGAGCCTATCGGAAGCTTGGTCAAAAATTCCCGAGAAACTCGCTTTTTATGATTACATTGGTAATAATCCAGCTAAGGGAGGGTTATTCAGAGCAGGTGCAATGGACAATGGAGATGGAATAGCTGTTGGTTGGTTAGGACACCCTATCTTCAAAGATAAGGAGGGAAATGAGCTTTTTGTACGTCGTATGCCTACCTTTTTCGAAACATTTCCAGTAGTTCTGGTAGACAAAGAAGGAATTGTTAAAGCCGATGTTCCTTTTAGGAGGGCAGAATCAAAGTATAGTGTTGAACAAGTAGGTGTAACTGTTGAGTTCTATGGTGGTGGACTTGACAGGGTTAGTTTTGGTGATCCCGCTATAGTTAAAAAATATGCTAGACGCGCTCAATTAGGTGAAATTTTTGAATTAGATCGTGCTACTCTAAAATCCGATGGTGTTTTTCGTAGTAGTCCAAGGGGTTGGTTTACTTTTGGACATACTACATTTGCTCTCCTTTTCTTTTCTGGACACATTTGGCATGGTTCTAGAACCCTATTCAGAGATGTTTTTGCTGGTATCGACCCGGATTTGGATGCTCGAATAGAATTTGGAGCATTCCAAAAATTGGGAGATCCAACTACTAAGAGACAAGTGGTATGATATTGCTCCTATCTCTTCTCTAATCAATATTAGTACGAAAGCTATCTCCATAATTGTAAATTACGATCGAATCTATGGAAGCATTGGTTTATACATTCCTGTTGGTATCGACCCTAGGGATAATCTTTTTCGCTATTTTCTTCCGAGAACCACCCAAAGTTCCGACTAAAGGGGGAAAATAATTTTACTTCTCCAAATCCTCATTCTTTCTCTCCCATCAAAGAAAGAATGACCTTCCCCTATAGGGAAGGTCATTCTTTCTGTTAGTCCTCGTGATCCTCAAAAGGATCCCTAAGTTGTTCAGAGGGTTGCCCAAAGGCGGTGTATAGGGCATAACCAGTAAAGCTCACAAGTAAACAAGATATGGAGATGGCGACTAAGGTTGCAGTTTCCATTATTAGGTGATCCCAATATCATGGTATGTTTACGATATAATAACAAAGTTAACAGATCTCAACCAATGCAATAGTTTCTATGGCTACACAGACCATTGATGATACTTCCAAAATCGTGCCAAGACCAACCCTTGTAGGAAGGTCCTTAAAACCGCTTAATTCGGAATATGGTAAAGTAGCTCCTGGATGGGGAACTACTCCTCTTATGGGTTTTGCAATGGCTCTATTTGCAGTATTCCTATCTATTATCTTGGAGATTTATAATTCTTCCGTTTTATTGGATGGTATCCCGGTTAGTTGGGGCTAAAGGAACTCCAAAATCCGTCCGGCGAGCTCTTGAAGAAAAAAAAAAAAAAAAGAACTGAGAGATCCAAACCCAGATCAAATAGGGTCTTTTCATTTTTAGCTTATCTTGTTCCAATAGTTTGATCGTGTAATTACTTTTCTATAAGGATTTTTGGAATATGGGTGTGCGACTTGTTGAAATCGATCCATATTTATAGTACAGAAGACCGATCTGTTATCTTCATCAAGATGGTCCTACCTCGTTGGATATTTAATTGATAGAATAGTGAATCTCTAGAGCACGAGGTCTATTATAGATATGTTCCAGGAAGATCTGAACTATGGTTTGTACCTATCATTTCCTCGTCACCAGGCTTCCAATAAATAAATTGAAAGATCTATCCCTCTTCATAATTATGCTGATTATGACCAAAGAATTCTATAGTTAGTATCTTTTTTCTCTTAGTTAGCATATTTCGTTGAGTGAGCGAAGATCAAAAGGTTATTACCCAGAGAACTTTTTGGGGATTTGATAAAATCATCGGGGTATAATCTAAATCTGAGGTTTGGATTGATTCATCTATTGAGATCTCGACAAGATAATTCCTATCGATCGTCTATATTAGTTCTTTTATAGGGAACTTATATTACACGAATAGGGTAAAAGATCGTTCAAAAGGCCTATAGTGATTTATCATAGGGATGAGCCGACTTGAAATTTTGGCACTATTTTTCATTTTGGCACTATAAAGTCTTCTAATAGAAATGCTGGATTGTTTCGAATCATCCTCATTTCCCCAGCCGGTCAGGCAACGAACCATCAAGTATCTCGATATTTTCCCAATTTATATTATATATTTGTGTCCAAAAGCATTTGTGTGTTCTTGTTTAAGCCGTATGAACAAAAATTTTCATGTACGGTTTTCAGAGGGGGAATTTTAGTTTACCTATCTCAATAAAGTATACGATTGGTTCGAAGAGCGTCTCGAGATTCAGGCGATTGCGGATGATATCACCAGTAAATATGTTCCTCCTCATGTCAATATATTTTATTGTCTAGGGGGGATCACACTTACCTGTTTTTTAGTACAAGTAGCTACTGGTTCTGCTATGACTTTTTACTATCGTCCAACCGTTACAGAAGCTTTTGCTTCTGTTCAATACCTAATGACCGAAGTTAACTTTGGTTGGCTAATCCGATCAATCCATCGATGGTCGGCAAGTATGATGGTTCTAATGATGATCTTGCACGTATTCCGTGTTTATCTCACAGGTGGATTTAAACAACCCCGTGAATTAACTTGGGTCACGGGTGTAATTTTGGGTGTGCTGACCGTATCTTTCGGTGTAACTGGTTATTCTTTGCCCTGGGATCAAATTGGTTATTGGGCAGTTAAAATTGTAACCGGTGTGCCCGAGGCTATTCCTGTAATAGGATCTCCTTTGGTAGAGTTATTACGCGGAAGTGTTAGTGTGGGTCAATCTACCTTGACTCGTTTTTATAGTTTACACACTTTCATATTACCCCTTCTTACTGCTGTATTTATGCCAATGCACTTTCTAATGATCCGTAAGCAAGGTATTCCAGGTCCTTTATAGAGAGAAAAGATAGATGAAAAATAACTATTCATAACTTATTGTTCCGAGTAACGACGGTAATATCTCATCGCCAGGAATATTTCTTATTATAAAATGGAAATATCCATAGAAAATAGAAAATATGGTCCTCGGATTTCTCCTTTCGATTTTGGAGTATTATTCATCCAATACAAACAAATAATTGGAGTAGATTCTCAGACGGAGAAGATGGATTATGGGAGTGTGTGACTTGAACTATTGATTAGGCCATGCAGATACTTTCTCCGATCTACCACATCAAAATTTCTGAGAAAAATGTGTCTCTGTCCCAATTTCCTTATCAGAAATAGGAAGTTTAGCACCTGGGTGGAAAAGCATCAGTCAGTTTTTTCCGTTCCAAGAGAATTATTTCTATGATCGAATCCGGATCAGGAAGGGCTCCGTGAGATCCGGTCAATGGGGTAATATTTTCATATAATCAATAATTGGATCATATGACTTTATTTATCCTTTTCATAGTGTGAAAATGCATCCATTTTCCTTGCATCCATTTCGACGGAAAAAAACTATCGGAGTGAAAGAAGGGATCTAAGGAAGAAGAGAGGCCAGATCAATAACAAGTCAATACCTTGTATGTAAAAAAACTTTTTAAGTCTATTCGTGATAATAAACACAAATTACAAGGACTAAGATGGTCCAAAAAGCATATCGATCATGATCGAATTTGTGAGCTTACTTGGGTAATGAGCATTTAACTGGAATAATAAAATTACCAATGATGGATGATCATGAACATTATTAGTTCCTATTATTCCAATCCGTCTTCCATCACGAGAAAAATAAGTGATATATACTTCCTCCAGTTATTGTTCGAGCCGGATGATCAAAATTGGCATGTCCGGTTCTTTCGGGGGATAGATCCATCGAGATCTACTTATCCCAATAACAAAGAAACCTGACCTGAATGATCCTGTATTAAGGGCTAAATTAGCTAAAGGTATGGGACATAATTATTATGGAGAGCCTGCCTGGCCCAATGATCTTTTATATATTTTTCCAGTAGTAATTTTAGGTACTATTGCATGTACAGTAGGTTTAGCGGTTCTAGAACCATCAATGATTGGTGAACCAGCAAATCCATTTGCAACTCCTTTGGAGATATTGCCCGAATGGTATTTTTTCCCCGTATTCCAAATACTTCGTACAGTACCTAACAAATTATTAGGTGTCCTTTTAATGGCCTCAGTACCCGCGGGATCATTGACGGTGCCTTTTCTAGAGAATGTGAATCAATTTCAGAATCCATTTCGTCGTCCAGTAGCTACAACAGTATCCTTGATCGGTACTGCAGTAGCCCTTTGGTTAGGTATTGGGGCAGCGTTGCCTATTGATGAATCTTTAACTTTAGGTCTTTTCCAATTTGATCCAACTGTCGAATATAAAAATCTCTTCATTTTTTATTCATATATCTAGGGAGTAGTTTCTTTAAGACAAATTATATCTCCCTAGATATACCCATCTTGTCAGAGATTTATTTCAAATATTTTATGAAATAGAGATATGTCAAAGATTCTAAATGAAATTATTCTCATTACTCTCCAGAATAACTTGGGAAAGGAAATGAATGAAGAAATGGAATGTAATGGAACCTTTTAATGAACCTGAAACTAATTTCTGGGTAGATTAATTGCAAAACGTTTTCGTAGAACTTCCAATACCTGTTCGATAGATTCCTTGCCGAAGTGTTCAATTCTCATTAGATCTTCTCGACTATAATTTAAGAGATCCAATAATGTATGTATATTGGCTCTTCTGAGACAGTTATAGGTTCTGGGGGGTAACTCTAATTGGTCAATGAAAATATGTTGAAATGCAATTTTTTCTTTTGTTTCCCCCGTATCAGTAAATACGTGCGAAAGGGGGAAAGGAGGCATATTAGAAGACCCTTTTCTATTGTTCATTCCATCGATGTTCTGTTCCTCTCCATGCAGGAAGGGAATTAATAAGTCGATCAAATTTCGAGAAGCTTCGTAAAGTGCCTCTCTAGGAGTTAACCCCCCATTCGTCCATATTTCCAGGAAAAGGACTTCTCGTATTTCATTTCCGCTCCCATAGGAATGAATACTATAATTCGCATCGCGAACAGGCATAAAAACAGCATCTATAGGAAAAATTCCGTCCTGATAATTATTTGGACTATGTATAATATATCCGCGATTTTTTTCAATTCGTAATCTTATATCAAAAGTAATTGATTTAGTAAGTCTAGCTATATGTTGTGTAGTATCAATTATTTTCACAGAAGGTGGTAATATGATATCTTGAGCAGTTACATTTCTAGGTCCAACGATATAGATAGAAGCTTCTCGGATTCCGTACGAATCACTTCTAAGTACAATTTCTTTTAGATTCATCAAAATGTCATGTACCGATTCTTCAATACCTATTATCGCGGAATATTCATGTTTTATGTTATCCAATTTAACATGTGTGATACATGTTCCTTCTACTTCTCCAAGTAAAGCTCTTCGCATTGCGATGCCTATTGTATCGGCTCGACCCTTGCAGAGCGGGGATAGAGCAAAACGGCCATAATGAAGACGCTTACTGTATGCTCTGGATTCGAGGCACTTCCATCGTAGTGTCTGAATAGAGACTGAGATTTCATCTCGAATCATACCAAGATTATTTGATCAGATTATTAAATCATTTCTTTCTCTTGAAATTCATTCAATTCTTACACACGTCTCTTTTTGGGAGGTCTACATCCATTATGTGGCATAGGGGTTACGTCACGTACAAAACTTAATAGTATGCCACTTCTACGAATGGTTCGTAATGCTGTATCTCTCCCCCGACCAGGACCACTTATCATAACTTCTACTCGTTCCATACCCCGATCCATTAATGTACGAATAACATTTTCTGCTGCAGTCTGGGCAGCAAATGGTGTACCTCTCCTTGTGCCTTTGAATCCACAGGCACCGGCAGAAGACCAAGACAAAACTTGTCCCCGTACATCTGTAACAGTCACAATGGTATTGTTAAAACTTGCTTGAACGTGAATAACTCCTTTGAGTACTCGATGTTCATTCCTACGTGAACCAATTCTTCTTGTAGTTTTTGACATATTAATCATTATGAGTTCAGTTCGAAAAATGCATATCGAAATCTATTTTACCACTAGATCCGTTCATTGATATAGAGGAAGATTACCCCTGTTTTTGCTTATGTCTCGGATTGGAACAAATTATCATAACTCGTTTCCGTCTACGAATTGGTCGACATTTTCCACAAATTCTACGAATAGAAGCACGAATTTTCATATTTGTGACCCTCCAATTTGCTCATATTACATTCTGTTCCTTGAGAAAGAGAGTCTATTTAATCTATGATTCTCGATCCCCATCAGATGTTAAAAAGGTGATTCAATCGTTTGAAGATTTGTTGCTAAGTCTATATATTATACGTCCTTTGCTTAAATCATAAGCACTTAATTCGACCTTGACCCTATCTCCTGGTAGTATTCGTACGGAATTACGTCGAATCCTACCCGAAATATGAGTCAGAATCTGACATCCATTATCTGTCAGAACTCGAAACATACCGTTGGGGAGTGATTCAGTAACCAAACCTTCCGCATGGATCAGATTCTGTTTGTTCATCGAATCTCCTCCTCTTTTGATAAAAAAAATTGACTAACGTGCTTGGATGAAGATGAATGGTGTCTCGAACCAAACTTGCTCCGACTTTTCATACCATGGGGATATCTTACAGAATCAATATTTTTGGACAAAATTGAGATCAATTACCATACATAACATAATATTTCTCCTCCAATTTTTTTCTGTCGAGCTTCTCGATCCGTCAAAATTCCTTGGGAAGTAGAAAGAATTACGATCCCCATTCCACCTAGAACTTTTGGAATTTCTCGATAATTGGAATAAATCCTCGAACCAGGTTTGCTGGTACGCTTTGACGTGGTTATATATGTCCTTTCTTTCCTTCTCCGATATTTTGAAGTCGATATAAAAAAAGATTTTTGGCCTTCCTGATGTTCCCTAACATCTTCTATAAAACCTTCTCGTAAAAGGATCCTTACGATGTTCTTGCTAATATTAGTAGCTGTTACTCGAACCGTTCCTTTTCCTACCATGTCGGCGTTTCTTATAGAAGTAATTAGATTGGCAATAGTATCGTTACCCATGACGAAGGAATTCTTAGGAATTCCTGGTCTCGATATAAAAGGCATGTTCAATTTTCTTCGAGGAATATGCCTGAGGTGCAATGAATTGATCCATATACCATTTTATGAACTATCAGTAGAAGGTCTCTACAAGATTGATAAGTACTTATAAGACTTCGGGAGCCAATGAAACTATTTTTGTGAAATTCAATTGTCTCAATTCCTGAGCAACCGGACCAAAAACTCGAGTTCCTTTTGGATTTCCTTCCTGATCAATGACAACTGCTGCATTGTCATCAGATCGTATCATCATTCCATTGTCACGTTCAAGTTCTTTACAGGTGCGTACAACTACGGCTCTAACTACTTCTGATTTTTCCAGGGGCATGTTAGGTACTGCTTCTTTAATTATAGCAATGATAACATCACCTATATGAGCGGATTTACGATTACTTGCTCCTAGAACTCGAATACACATTATTTTTCGGGCTCCACTGTTATCCGCTATATTCAAATAAGTTTGAGACTGAATCATTTTTCCTCCAAAAGATTTGTTACTTCGGCGGATAACAAAAAAAAAAAAGAGAGAAGGGTTCTTATGAACTAATAATCTTTTTCCACCAGAAATAGCTCTTTCATTCTGTATGGGTTAAATAGTAACAAATTGAGTACGTATAGGCATTTTGTATGCAGCTATTCTAGCAGCTGCTCTAGCGACGGTTTCGGATACTCCGCCCATTTCATAAAGTATTCGACCTGGTCTGATGACAGATACCCAATATTCGGGAGATCCTTTCCCGGAACCCATACGTGTTTCCGCAGGTCTCATTGTAATAGGTTTGTCGGGAAATATACGTATCCATATTTTTCCGCCACGACGGGCATAACGAGTAATCGTTCTTCGTCCGGCTTCTATCTGCCCAGATGTGATCCAAGCCGGTTCAAGTGCTTGAAGAGCGAATCTACCGAAACAAATGCGATTGCCACGAGAAGATACTCCTTTCATTCTTCCCCTATGTTGTTTACGAAATTTTGTTCTTTTTGGGTTATAGTCGATGGTTTATAGTATTTTGATCCCATCTCTAATCCAGAACCGGACATGAAAGTTTCTTCTCATCCGGCTCCTTGTGAAGAATCTATATCAAATTGGACAATGTGTAGTTAGTTATTAGTTATATATAAATGAGTCTATATCTACGCATTACGCATATCATAAATAGAATCTAATTTATGGGACGAATAACTCTTTATTTCAATCCAACGAGACTCTTAATAAATAATTTCACAGGCGAATATGGACTCTTTCGGTATTTGCTCCATGGGGTCGACTTACTTATAGACTCCATCCAATGAGATTAATTCGTTTTTGGTTTATTTCGCCATCCTATCCAATGAATGATTAAGATTCCTATATGATCTTATGCAGTCATAGGTTCCATCGTTCCATAGCTTCTATCTAAATGCCCAGGTCTTACCTCTGCAATGGAGCTTTCTTTTCATCTGTTATGGAATCAATTTCCTTAGTTTCCATCGATCCGAAGCTCTTTCTCCTTCATAAACTGAATCCCTTCAATCTTCCTTGAATGAATCAGGATGATTCTTATGCTTTATCACACTGCTTTTCGGAGGGTAATTAATTAACCATACAATATTGGGAGAAGATTTCAATTCTCCTTCTTCTTTTTTTTTTCTTTTTCCGCATTACCAAACACCTTTCTCGCTTCACGAAAGATCAAAATATCCTTTTTTCTCTCGTGGAAGAAAGTCTTTACGAGGTATATTTACCATAGTTATTGGATCTTGGCAATATGAAGCAATGAGTTAGTCTCTAGTTTCTTTATACCAGAGACCAATCCGTTCTTATTTCGAGTTCTCCATAACTCCGGAAAAGAATTAAAAGCTCGATTCCAACGAGTCGCACACTAAGCATAGCACGGTTCCAAAATGGTAAATCTAATTGATATTCGATCTGATAGAATTGATGATCCATGATCGGGCAGATTAGGAAAAAAACCAATTATTTCTAATCCTCTAAAATCCAAATTTTGATCCCTAAAACTCCATAGATGGTTTGAACCGGATAATAACAATAATCAATCCTAGCTCGAATTGTCTGTAGGGGAACCCTACCTCCCCTGTCCCATTCGACCCGGGCAATTTCCTTTCCGTCGAGACGTCCTGCGATTTGGATCTGAATACCTTCTACATCTTCCCGTTCAGCCAGTTCAATAGCTTTCTTCATTGTTTTTCTGAATGGAACTCTATTCTCTAGTTGTAGGGCAATATACTCCGCAAGAATATTAGGTTTTCTATAGGGTTTCGCAACTTTTTCTATAGCAATGTGAAGTTTTCGATCCACAGAATCAAGCATATTTAGTACATCGTTTCTTAATTTTTCAATTCCTTGGCCCCTACCTTCTATTAACAACAAGTTGGGAAATCCAATATAGATTTTGACCTGAATCAAATCGATCTTTCTGCGAATCTCTACACGTGCAATTCCTCCATAATTCGAGGAGCTCTTTATATGTGTTCGTACATAGTTTTCAATGCAAGTACGTATTTTCTGATCTTCTCGGAGATCTTTGGAATAATTCCTTTGTTGTGCGAACCAATGGGAACGATCATTTTGAGTTACACCCAGTCTAAAACCAAGTGGATTTATTTTCTGTGCCATATCTATCCTCTTTCTCGGGATTCTATTGACATAATGGGATCATTCGATCTGGAGATTTCTTCCAATACAATAGTTATATGACAAGTGGGTTTCTGTATTGGATAACCACGTCCCTGAGCTCTAGGTTGAACCCTTTTGAAAACAGTACCTTCATTCACTTCAACTCTACCGACAAGTAAATTGGCTTTGTTCAAACCCATATTGTGATTTGCATTCGCCGCCGCAGAATGAATTAATTGTGATATGGGATAACAGGCCCCATAAGGCATCAGTTCCAGTATCATAAGTGCTTGTCCATATGAACGACCACGAATTTGATTAATGACTCTACGTGCTTTATGAGCAGACATACGTATATTTTTCGCCAAAGCTCGTATCTTTGGACCTGAACTATTATTTCCCATTGACTTCACCCTCCCCAATGAATGACAAGTATCTCTCAATTAACGACGAGATTTCTTATCGTTTCTCGCATGTCCCTGAAAAAGTAAAGTAGGTGCAAATTCCCCCAATTTATGGTCTACCATACGATCTGTTACATAAATGGGTAAATGTTCCCTCCCATTATGAACAGCAATTGTATGACCGATCATTGCGGGTACAATGACAGATGCCCGGGACCAGGTCACTATTATCTTCTTTTCTTCCTTTATGTTTAGATTTTTAATTTTCCTCAATGAATGATTAGCCACAAAAGGATTTTTTTTCAGTGAACGTGCCATGATCAATTACCTTTCTTTCCTCTTTTTTTTTTTTTTTTATGGGTATCCAACCATTCTTACTCACGTCGACGAAGGATTGAAGCATCACTGTATCTATTCCTCTTCCGACTTTTCTTTCCAAGCGCACTATAGCCCCAGGGGGTCACGGGTTTTTTCCTGCCAATTGGGGTTCTTCCTTCCCCACCTCCATGAGGATGGTCTACAGGGTTCATAGCTACTCCTCTTACCTCAGAACGCTTACCCAACCAACGTTTAGCTCCGGCTTTACCGAAACTTCTATTCTTTGCATTGATATTACCCACTTGTCCAATTGTTGCTGAGCAGTTCTCAGATATTAAACGAACTTCTCCAGATGGTAATCTTAATGTGGCCGATCGATCTTCTTTTGCAATCAGTTCTGCTACAGCACCTGCCGCTCTAGCTAATTGTCCACCTTTTCCAAGTGTTATTTCTATATTATGTATAGCCGTGCCTAAGGGCATATTGGTTGAAGTAGACTCTTATTCCGATGAATAAAAATCCCTTCCCAAACTGTACAAGCCTCTCTCAGGGCATACAGCTTTCTGGATGTATATGAGATTTCACATATATCTCATAAATAGAATCGAGATGAGAAAGGGCATCTATTTTATTCTTTATGTCCCGATTTTCTACATCCTAAGTCTCTCTATTCCATCATCTGGCTTATATTCTTTATGTAGCATTCAGAATGAATGACTTTATCAAATTACGCTAATACTTTCGTATGTTATGGATAACGTAGGAGGCATATTAAACATCTTTTTCTATTCTCTCTCTTTCAACTTTTTGTCCTCTCCCCATCTTTTCCTTTTGGGAATTATTACCACTGTCCAGCTCCGAATCTGCCTCTGACCATCAGATCAAATGTGAGTAACTTGTCTTTTTCAAGGGTGCTTCCCATTTTGTTAATGCTTCGGACAAACAATCTGGTCCTCTCCATATTATCATATCTTCAGAACCAATGATCCGATATGAACAATTTTGGAATCCAATCACCTGCTGTCATTTATCCTCAGTTTCCCTTTGGGGTTCGTCCCGTAAAAGTATGCTAGTTGGATCAGTGATAGATTTATAGGTTTCGCTGTAAACCCAATCGGTTGCTTCCGATCACGTGAATTAATAATTCAAACCGCACTCAGAGGTAGGGCATTTCCTATTGATATAGAAGCTTTTGGACCAGAAAGAATAGTATCTCCAATCATGACCCCTCTGGGATGCAGAATATACATCTTATCACCATTCTTGTAGTGTACCTTGCAAATGTATGCACTTCTATTAGGGTCGTATTCTATGGTTACAATTTTTCCCGATATGTGTTCCTTATCCCGTCGAGAATCAATTTGACGATACAAACGCTTGTGACCTCCGCCCCTGTGTCTTACGGTAATAATTCCTCTTCCATTACGACCTTTCCCACAATGATGCTGTCCAGAGGTCAATTTCTTCTGCGGGTCAAACTGCACTCTTGCATCGAAATCTGATACGGATCTATTGCGTGTGTCCGGAGTTAAAATTCTATATGCACGGATGGCCATTTAGTTTCAATTTGAAAATCTTATTGTTCTGAAAAGAGTGGAATAGAATCACCGGTTTGAAGTGTAATAATCATACGTTTACAACGTATTGGATGTCCTATCATTGACCCTCTCTTTCTTCCTTTTTCAGGGAGGCGATAACTGTTCATAGCTATTACTTTAACATCGAAGAAATGCTCAATCCAATTTTTAATCTTTGTTTTGTTCGATTGCGAATCGACGTTAAAAGTATATTGATTCCTTTCTAATAGACGAATACTTTTCTCTGTAAGTACTGGATATTTCACCCCATCCATCAATTTTTTTCCCTCCCTTCGTTTTTTTCTATCTTTCTTTTCTTCTTTTTACCTTTTTTTCCCATAATGCCTGTAGCTATTATATCGAATCATATACAAATTTTATTATACAGATATATCATAGGCTAGTTAATGTTTGTTGTTATTCCTCATCCTTCTTCCCATTCCATAAATAATGGATATGGGCAGTTCCCCTGCATCCAGCAGGAATTGAACCCGCGAGTTCGCCAATTATGAGTTGGGCGCTTTAACCATTCAGCCATGGATGCTGGATAAAGATCATAAACATAGTCATTCTATAATATGAGTATAGACTCGGATCTTAAATTGGGTAGTTCGGGACCCAATCAAATTCTCTCATATTTGATTCATGTCAAGTATTATCAACAGACATTTGAGTAACATTTCATTAATTAGGATCATTACATGTTCGCTCCAGTTCTTGTTGTTCCTGAGGTTGGAACAGTCTCCCTTTATCTATGGGCTATGAGTTCCAGTATATAGGGTATATCCGCATTTATAAAAGCTTAAGATCTCGTGCTTATTTTCATCGATCGTTGGTTCAGTTCATGCGTAGCGAAAAGGAGCATCGGAATGGTCTTTAGTGAGATTGATTATACAAACAAATGCCCGAACCAAAATATGTAGTTACCATGGGAGCATGTTCTATTACAGAGAAATGTTTGGTACAGATTATTTCTTATAGTACCGTTCGCGGAGTAGATAAGTTAATTCCTGCGGATGTCCATTCGCCGAGTTGCCCACTTGAACCAGAGGCTATTATAGATGTGCTATAACGCATTTCGGTTCGGACGGACTGAATAGATTCCGACTAGTATCGGAGCCAAATTCTTATCCATTCCATTCTATTCTTCCATATTCCCGGATATGGGATAGGGATGGATTAACGAATCCAAATATTTTATTGACGCATCAGATCAGAAATGATGTATCACGCACACACGATGTACGAGAACCAAAAGGAGGATCCGATTGATATTATACTAGAGCTTATAATAGATTCTATTCCCACCGTAATATCTTACCCTCCAAGTTCTTGATCCTACTTTTTTAGAGTATTGGGATCCAATTTGAACGGACAGGGAAGGACAATATGAGCAAAGAAGAGGGAGAGAACAGAATAGATTTATTAATCTATCTATTTTGATCAGGGTGTATCCGTATTTACATATAGATACGTATGTCAATATCCATGCAATGTATCCATATCCATCTATCTCTTCTATCTAGATGGATATGGATACATTGTTGACATCTTGCCAGGAACCAGATTTGAACTGGTGGCACGAGGATTTTCAGTCCTCTGCTCTACCAACTGAGCTATCCCGGCTCTTTCCTGTGGATCATCCTGGTACAGGGTTTTAACTCGTGTCAACTAAAAATAAGGAAGAAATGGATTTTTCCCAGTTTTTAGAATGATCTTTATTCTTTTCGATCTGGAAATAACTAATACGATAAAAAATCGACTGCGATCGAATAATTTCCAAATGATCACATCTATGTGGATCATATATGACAAAATGAATTGATCCACTGATCAACTCAACTTGTCATAAGATGGAAAGATTAATGTTCCCATTTCTTCTCTTCATGAATAAATAAACATGAATAAATGAAATAGTGAGGTCAAAGAGAAGTGAGAATGGATTTGAACTAACGGAATTGGATAAAATAGATCAGTCGTTCGGGAATGAACCTGGGTGGGGATAGAGGGACTTGAACCCTCACGGTCTATAAAGCCAACGGATTTTCCTTCTACTGCAATTTGCATTGTTGTTTACATTGACACGTAGAATTGGACTCTATCTTTATCCTCGTCCAATCATTTATTCCAAAAACTGATTCAACTCCCTATCTAGAGTAGATAAGTTCATAATTTGATTACTTAATGTAAAATTATTACTTCAACTCGAATCTGGCATCTATTTTACGAATAAAATGCTTGGAACAATTCAAGTTCTGATCGCGAGTTTTGTTTGATGTTATATAACATTCCTACTTTCGAGGTGTAAATAGAACGTTCTATAAATAGAGTATTGGACCCCAAATGAGATTCATTCGTTAGAATAGCTTCCATTGAGTCTCTGCACCTATCCCTTTCCTTAGGAGAAGGAGAGAAACCCTTTTCTCTATGAACCGGATTTGGCTCAGGATTACCCATTCAAAATATCCCAGGGTTCCCTGGATTTGGAAGCTATCACTTGGTAGGTTTCCATACCAAGGCTCAATTCGATCAAGTCCGTAGCGTCTACCAATTCCGCCATATCCCCTTCTCGGAGAACGAGATCATACCTTAATCTAATCCTATTATGTAATCTCCATCAGCGTTATTCATTGGATATTTGCTCAATATTGGGTGGAAGAAATATCCTCTCCTACTCCCCCTCTCTCGCCATCTCTATCTCTACCCCAATCGAATGTGACTGGGAATCATTATATTATTTCTGCATTTTCAATGCAATGTTATTATCCTCCTCTAGTCGATTTGGAATAGTGAGTCAAATTATCGATATCAATTGACCCTTCCTTACTTCCCTTTTCTGTCCTTTTAATCTACATTCAGGTGATGTTCCATTGTAATTGTAATCTGGATTGCGTCATTGAATCTGATTCGCGCTATAATTGTTAGGATTCCAAAAGAATCTACGGATCTCACGCCAATGAAATGAGGAGTTATATTCCATTGAGCCTGCTTAGCTCAGAGGTTAGAGCATCGCACTTGTAATGCGATGGTCATCGGTTCGATCCCGATAGCTGGCTCTTTTCCGTTCCTCTCATTTCCATAATCCACAAAGTTTAGGATCAAGATGGAATGGAGAATACTCTTCCGATCGTTCGTCGGGTCCGTCATGCCACGATCACTTACTCCCAACTAGGAACGGGATGAATTATTGGAGCTATTAGGATCTATAACAAATTTGAGAAAGATCTTCGTTCTTCATATAAAAGAATTCCAGTACTCGTACGGGTTATACTATTCTTTCTTCTTTCCAGCACTATTTGTTAATTGAATAAGGAGTTTCTATGTCCCGTTATCGGGGACCTCGTTTAAAAATAATACGTCGTCTGAAAACTTTACCAGGGCTCACTAGTAAAAGACCCAAATACAGAAATGATTCTATTAACCGGTCTTCTTCCAGGAAAATCTCTCAATATCGTATCCGGCTAGAAGAGAAACAGAAATTGCGTTTTCATTACGGACTAACGGAGCGACAATTACTTAAATATGTTCGTATAGCTAGAAGAGCCAAGGGATCAACGGGCCAGGTCCTATTGCAATTACTTGAAATGCGTTCGGATAATATTATTTTTCGATTGGGTATGGCTCCCACCATTCCCGGAGCTAGACAATTAGTTAATCATGGACATATCCGGGTCAATGACCATATGGTAGATATACCAAGTTACCCTTGCAAACCCCAAGATGTTATTACTATAAGAGATCAACAAAGATTGAGAGCTATAATTAGAAAGAATATAGATCTGTTCCAGAGAGATATATTGCCAAATCATTTGACTTTTAATTCGTTACAATATAAAGGATTCATCAATCAAATAATAGATAGTAAATGGATCAGTTTGAAGATTAATGAATTGCTGGTCGTAGAGTATTATTCCCGTCAAGCTTGAATCGAGAATGAAATGAAAAGGAGGGGTTGGGTTGCTGGACATTTGAAATTATGTTCTTCCCCCTTCTTTCGCCCCTCCCCGAAGGGGACATTTTATGATCCTTCCGTACGTTACCGTTACATTATAATCTTGTTATCCACGAGACTTTTATTGCTTCTTAAAATGGTCTTTACCTTTCCCATACCACGAACCAATGTTCGTTCTATTTTCTATATCACAAATAGAAGGAGATTGATCCCGGAATTAGGAGATCAGATCGTCTTATTGGGATTAAATAGATTGGAAAAACGATGGATTATAATCAAATAATAGGGCGAAAATACGGAAAGAGAGGGATTCGAACCCTCGGTAAGCAGAAGCCTACATAGCAGTTCCAATGCTACGCCTTGAACCGCTCGGCCATCTTTCCTATGAGATCCCTTAGTTCTAATTAATCAAATTAGTGAATAGCGAGTTACTTACGAATTCTTTTTGTTCAGGTACGATCAGTTCGAGCTTGTGGAAAGAAATAGATAATATAATGATTCAATCCTCCCCGGAAAGACGAAAAGACATTTTATAAAACTTTTTCCGATTTAAGGAAATCTTAAATAATCCTTGTGGATCTAAGGATCTTATTCGGATCGCCCAATCAATAATTTGATTGAGATTAACTGATCCATTCCATAGTATGATCATATATGGATCTGTAGTGATCGTCTTATCAATTCAATTGTATAAGAATGAATTCTTTGGCAATGATCCTGTGTCATGATGACCATATTTTTCATCGATATTGCTTTATCTATATCGATATGCGCACACAATTGTTGGGTAGGCATTGCATTCTCATTATGCAATGCTCGATCGTTTAACTCTTTCTTTGTTCGGATCATGATCGAACTGGACTTATCGAGTTCACCGAATCTAGTATTCTTTCAATACAAATCTATTTTCCATTATTATTCATCAATATTACTAATGAACAATTATTCAAAATATTCCCTATCTATTCCCATTTTAAAGAATCAATTGGAATATATAGAATGAGGACATATTTACGATTGTATTGTAAGGAAATACATTTTATGGTATTGTGCACCAGAAAAAATTTCGTTCATGGAATCATTTGCGTAAGGGAATGAAGGAAATTAGAAAACCTGTAATTGACTATGCCTAGATCTCAGAGAAATGACAATTTTATCGATAAGACCTTCACAATTGTAGCGGATATCTTATTGCGAATAATCCCGATGGCTCCGGGGGAGAAAGAAGCATTTACCTATTACAGAGATGGTGTGATTTGATATTTTTTCCGTTATTCCCTTTTTGGGAAAGAAAAGGTATTCGGGAATCAAAATTGGATCAAAGAAAACTTACGCTCAGTGAAGGTGAGTTCTGGAGATAGAACAATTCCTTCTGTCGTGTATCCCCGATCAATGCAACCTTAGATGCTTTCATCTTCTGAGGATTTAAGTACCGAGCGAAAGGTTACACCTATGCAATAGGCCTTGCTTGTATAATGGAACCTATCTGATAGGTGCGCATGAGGGGAGAGAGCACTACGTATGGAAATCGACAACACAAAAGCTTCGTTATAGCTCATATGCATTACCCTTTTCCGAGGGGTAGTGAGAATGGTTGGGACAACAAACATCCATCTCGTTTGTACTTCGGATACCCCTATCATTGAACCATCGGAGATTGTTGAAGTGACTAATCCCCGGAGAATACAGGGCGTTAAGAACAAAGAAACTGTTAGAGGTTCCATTCCTAGTACTAAGATCCTTGGTTTTTGGAAAAGAATCTTTGCAAGAAGGATGGCTAGAGATTCATTGGAAATACACTAGCCCCTGTTAATTCATAATATTGGGTCAGAATCTTTTTTTTTTTTTTAATTTCACGGATTACTCCCCGTATTACGTACTGTAAAGAAAGGAGGAGCCGTATGAGGTGGGAATCTCATGTACGGTTTTGAAGCGGAGATCATTTCAATGGAATGAACGACCGTAACGGATGTCAGCTCAATCGGAAGGGGAATATGCGGAAGCTTTACAAAATTATTATGAAGCTATGCGACCGGAAACTGACCCTTATGATCGAAGTTATATACTATATAATATAGGTCTTGTCCATACAAGTAATGGGGAACATACGAAGGCTTTGGAATATTATTTCCAGGCATTAGAACGGAACCCATCCTTACCACAAGCTCTTAATAATACGGCCTTGATCTGTCATTACGTGCGGCTATCTGTACCATAGAATAACTTAGTTAATAACTACTACGGGTAAGGACAAAAGAAAAGGCTTTCTACATATGCACCGTCCCAAGTAACGGTTTTTATCAGCTGTAGCAAAAAGAACATCTCTCATAGGAGCCCGAATATGAATAGATAGATAAAGCCTACGTATTCCATGGATAAAAAATTGAATTGATGATGGAAGCACCATAAAGATCAATTATTGAAAGAAGGTTCGGGCTGATACGATCAAATCTGCTCATTGACAAGAATCAGGAATCAACTTATGTAATAGAGTCGATCTACTAAGCTATTGAGCAGCGGTGTAGCATCAGATCCTAAAGATGTGAAGTACTCCGGACGGAAAGTACTCTTCAAAAATTCTATACGGAACTGAGATAGTTATCTTGCAAAAAGACTTTGATTTGGATGATCAATCTGAAGTATATCTCTTCCTATACTTCATCTTTTTGAGGGTAGGAGAAAAGATAGAACCTGATCATTTAATTGATTGGAAGTGAAATCAGAAACTTATGTCATTGACTTTTTCTGGTCCTTTGGTTAATCTTAAATCCCAATGAATAATTTCAAATTCAATAATATTTTGGAAATTAGGGTAGAGGACTAAAGAATAGTTGATTGAGCCGTATGAGGTAGGAAACTCTCAAGTACGGTTCTAAGGGAAGAAAACTTTTCCAAGTTGACCTATCCCGACCGAGGAGAACAGGCCATTCGACAAGGAGATCCTGAAACTGCGGAGGCTTGGTTCGATCAAGCTGCTGAGTATTGGGAACAAGCTATAGCACTTGCTCCAGGCAATTACATCGAAGCACAAAATTGGTTAAAGATTACAGGACGTTTTGGAGAATGAGAATTTCTATTAAAAGGAAATCGTTTTCATTATTGAATATATTATTTTCTCGGAATCAATGGAATTGTTCCAGAATATTACCCAAAATGAGATTCTATTCTGTCGACATCTCATAGGAATATATTGACAATATAAAAAAAAAATACCTTATTCTGTTTCTGAATTGTTAATGGATCTTCTTAATAGGGGTAAAATCCATTCGTAGATGTCTTTCATTAATGATCCGTTATAAAGATTTATAACGGATGGATGGTTTTTGATATGGGACGAGGAGTAAAAATAGATGGATAAAAATATATATATCCGTATATATATTTTTATCCATCTAGAAACAATGTAATAATAACCGATAAATATTTTTTGAAATTACACGGAAAAAAGCTGTTTCCGGGTCTTAACAGCCCACGGTCCATTGGGCACCTCGGAAATATGTCATAATAAATATGAACACCTGCCTCAGATCGACTCCCGTATCATAATCGCTCCAGTCATAAACTAGAAAATAAGGGGAGAACCGAGTTAAGATATCTCTCTCGGAAGTTCACTAATTCCTATTGGCAGGTTTCTTCTTATTAATGTCCCATCCGGAAAGGAGGAGAATTCAATGATCATTCGTTCACCGGAACCAGAAGTAAAGATCTTAGTGGAGAGGGATCCTGTAAAAACCTCTTTTGAAAAATGGGCCAAACCTGGGCATTTCTCAAAGACGCTAAGTAAGGGCCCTGATACTACCACTTGGATCTGGAACTTACATGCTGATGCTCACGATTTTGATAGTCATACCAATGATTTGGAAGAGATTTCTCGCAAAGTATTTAGCGCTCATTTTGGTCAACTAGCCATCATCTTTATTTGGCTAAGTGGGATGTACTATCATGGCGCTCGTTTCTCCAATTATGAAGCATGGTTGGGTGATCCCACTCACATCAAACCCAGTGCCCAAGTAGTTTGGCCCATAGTAGGTCAAGAAATATTGAATGGGGATGTAGGTGGAGGTTTTCGAGGGATACAAATAACTTCTGGGTTCTTCCAGCTTTGGCGAGCATCTGGAATAACCAGTGAATTACAACTTTACTGCACTGCAATTGGTGCATTGATCTGTGCAGCGTTAATGCTTTTTGCTGGTTGGTTCCATTATCACAAAGCTGCCCCAAAATTGATTTGGTTCCAAGATGTAGAATCCATGTTGAACCATCATTTAGCAGGGTTACTAGGACTTGGGTCTCTAGGTTGGGCTGGACACCAAGTCCACGTTTCTTTACCCATTAACCAACTTCTAGACGCTGGAGTGGATCCTAAAGAGATACCACTTCCTCATGAATTTATTTTGAATCGCGATCTTATGGCTCAACTTTATCCCAGTTTTGATGAGGGATTGACCCCATTTTTCACCCTTAATTGGTCAGAATATTCAGACTTTTTGACTTTTCGTGGAGGATTAAATCCAGTAACGGGGGGTCTGTGGCTGACCGATACTGCGCATCATCATTTGGCTATTGCAATTCTTTTCCTGATAGCCGGTCATATGTATAGGACCAATTGGATCATTGGACATAGCATCAAGGACATTTTAGAAGCTCATAAAGGTCCATTTACGGGGGAAGGCCATAAAGGCCTTTACGAGATCTTAACTACCTCATGGCATGCTCAATTAGCTATTAACCTAGCTCTTTTAGGATCTTTAACTATTGTCGTAGCTCACCACATGTATGCGATGCCCCCCTATCCATACTTAGCTATTGACTATGGTACCCAACTCTCTCTGTTCACACATCATATGTGGATTGGTGGATTTATCATAGTTGGCGCTGCTGCACATGCAGCGATTTTTATGGTAAGAGACTATGACCCAACTACTCAATACAACAATTTATTAGATCGCGTTCTTAGACATCGTGATGCAATTATATCACACCTCAACTGGGTATGTATATTCTTAGGCTTCCATAGTTTTGGTCTGTATATTCATAATGATACTATGAGCGCTCCAGGACGTCCTCAAGATATGTTCTCAGATACTGCTATACAATTACAACCTATCTTTGCTCAATGGATACAAAACACCCATGCTTCAGCACCCGGTTCAACAGCTCCTGGTGCAACAGCGAGTACCAGCTTAACCTGGGGAGGTGGTGATTTGGTGACAGTAGGTTCCAAGGTGGCTTTGTTACCAATTCCATTGGGAACCGCAGATTTTTTGGTACATCACATTCATGCATTTACTATCCATGTGACTGTTTTAATCCTACTTAAAGGTGTTCTATTCGCCCGCAGCTCCCGTTTAATACCCGATAAAGCGAATCTTGGTTTTCGCTTTCCTTGCGATGGACCTGGGAGAGGAGGAACATGTCAAGTATCTGCCTGGGATCATGTTTTCCTTGGTTTATTTTGGATGTACAATGCAATTTCGGTAGTAATATTCCATTTCAGCTGGAAAATGCAGTCCGATGTTTGGGGTAGTATAAGTGATCAGGGAGTGGTAACTCATATCACGGGAGGAAACTTTGCACAGAGTTCCATTACGATTAACGGGTGGCTCCGTGACTTTCTCTGGGCACAAGCCTCTCAAGTGATTCAATCTTATGGTTCTTCATTATCTGCATATGGTCTTTTATTTTTAGGTGCTCATTTTGTTTGGGCCTTTAGTTTAATGTTCTTATTCAGCGGCCGTGGGTACTGGCAAGAACTGATTGAATCTATCGTTTGGGCCCATAACAAATTGAAGGTTGCTCCTGCTATCCAGCCCAGAGCCTTGAGCATTGTACAGGGACGTGCTGTAGGAGTAGCTCATTACCTTCTGGGTGGAATCGTCACAACATGGGCGTTCTTCCTGGCAAGAATTATTGCAGTAGGATAATGGTTAGGAGGATTTGAAAAGCATTATGGCATCAAGATTTCCAAAGTTCAGCCAAGGCTTGGCCCAGGACCCAACTACTCGTCGTATTTGGTTCGGTATTGCAACCGCACATGACTTCGAGAGTCATGATGATATTACCGAAGAACGCCTTTATCATAAAATTTTTGCTTCCCACTTTGGTCAGTTGGCAATAATATTTCTGTGGACCTCTGGTAATTTGTTCCATGTGGCTTGGCAAGGCAATTTTGAAGCATGGGTACGCGATCCCTTACATGTAAGACCCATTGCTCATGCAATTTGGGATCCTCATTTTGGTCAACCAGCTATAGAAGCCTTTACCCGAGGAGGTGCTCCCGGTCCAGTCAATATTGCTTATTCCGGTGTTTATCAGTGGTGGTATACAATCGGCTTACGCACTAACGAAGATCTTTATGCCGGAGCTCTTTTCTTGCTATTTGTTTCTGCCATCTTTTTAATAGCGGGTAGGTTACATTTACAACCTAAATGGAGACCAAGTGTTTCATGGTTCAAAAATGCCGAATCCCGTCTAAATCATCATTTGTCAGGACTCTTCGGAGTAAGTTCTCTAGCTTGGACAGGGCATTTAGTTCATGTTGCTATTCCTGAATCAAGGGGAGAGCACGTCAGATGGAATAATTTTTTGGATGTATTACCACATCCCCAAGGTTTAGAACCGCTTTTCACGGGTCAGTGGAATCTTTATGCTCAAAATCCTGATTCCAGTAGTCACTTATTCGGTACCTCTAAAGGGGCGGGAACTGCTATTCTAACTCTTCTCGGAGGATTCCATCCACAAACTCAAAGTTTATGGCTGACTGATATGGCTCATCATCATTTAGCTATTGCATTTGTTTTTTCAATTGCTGGTCATATGTATAGAACCAACTTTGGCATTGGTCACAGTATAGAAGATATTTTGGAGGCACATGTTCCTCCAGGAGGCCGCTTAGGACGCGGACATAAGGGTCTTTATAACACAATCAATAATTCTCTTCATTTTCAATTGGGTCTTGCTTTAGCTTCTTTGGGGGTTATAACTTCCTTGGTAGCTCAACACATGTATTCTTTACCCGCTTATGCATTCATAGCACAAGACTTCACCACCCAAGCTGCATTATATACTCATCATCAATATATTGCCGGGTTCATTATGACAGGGGCCTTTGCTCATGGAGCTATATTCCTCATTAGGGATTATAATCCGGAACAAAATAAGGATAATGTATTGGCGAGAATGTTGGAGCAGAAGGAAGCTATAATATCTCATCTTAGTTGGGTTAGTTTATTACTAGGTTTCCATACCTTGGGACTTTATGTTCATAATGATGTTATGCTTGCTTTCGGTACTCCAGAAAAACAAATATTGATCGAGCCCATATTTGCTCAGTGGATACAATCTGCTCATGGTAAGACCTTATATGGTTTCGATGTACTCCTGTCTTCGACAAGTGGTCCAGCATTCGAGGCAGGTAAGAGCATATGGTTACCTGGTTGGTTAAATGCTATTAATGATAATAATAATTCATTGTTCTTAACAATCGGTCCTGGAGATTTTTTGGTTCATCATGCTATTGCTCTAGGTTTGCATACAACTACATTGATCCTAGTTAAAGGTGCTTTGGATGCACGTGGTTCCAAGCTAATGCCAGATAAGAAAGATTTTGGTTATAGTTTTCCTTGCGATGGTCCGGGACGGGGTGGTACTTGCGATATCTCGGCCTGGGATGCTTTTTATTTGGCAGTTTTCTGGATGTTGAATACTATTGGATGGGTTACTTTCTATTGGCATTGGAAGCATATAACGTTATGGCAGGGTAATGTAGCGCAATTTAATGAGTCTTCCACTTATTTAATGGGATGGTTAAGAGATTATCTATGGTTAAATTCTTCACAACTTATTAATGGATACAATCCTTTCGGTATGAACAGTTTATCTGTTTGGGCATGGATGTTCTTATTCGGGCATCTTGTTTGGGCTACTGGATTTATGTTTCTGATTTCCTGGCGTGGATATTGGCAGGAATTGATCGAAACTCTTGCATGGGCCCATGAACGCACACCTTTTGCTAATTTAGTTCGATGGAGAGACAAGCCGGTAGCTCTTTCCATTGTTCAAGCACGATTAGTTGGATTAGCTCACTTTTCCGTAGGTTATATATTCACTTATGCAGCTTTTTTAATTGCCTCTACATCAGGTAAATTTGGTTAATTCTTCTTCATCAATTTAATAAGTGAATGGGATATTTTTGTATAAATGACAATACCGCACAGAGAAAAAGTAATCAACGTAATATTTATCCATCTCAAATCTGATCTATATTTTGATTCCTGGTAGGTAATAGTACCGACTGAACTATTATGGCGAGAAAGAGTCTCATTCAGAGAGAAAAGAAAAGACAAGCACTGGAACGAAAATATCATTTGATTCGTAAATCTTTGGAGGATGAAAGCAAAGTTTCATCATTGGATGACAAATGGGAAATTCATAGAAAATTGCAATCTTCACCACGTAATAGTGCACCTACACGTCTCCATCGACGTTGTTCTTCGACTGGAAGACCTAGAGCCAACTATCGAGACTTTGGATTGTCCGGACACGTACTCCGTGAGATGGCCCACGCATGTTTATTGCCCGGGATAAAAAAATCGAGTTGGTAGGAAAAAGAAAAAAGTGATTGAAGTTTATTGTTATAATGGAAAACTACCCCTACCCCTGGGATAGGGGTAGTATATTCCATGATTGTTTGATGTACCCATCTATTCTGCTTATGATATAAATCAATGGTGCGGAGTAGAGTAGTCTGGTAGCTCGCAAGGCTCATAACCTTGAGGTCACGGGTTCAAATCCTGTCTCCGCCAGACCAGAACATAAGAAGTATTTTGGTCCGGAAAGAATTACTCCCTCACTTTATAAAGGATTACTCTTTCATTATCACTTTTTTACTTTAATGAAAAGTGAGGAAAAGATACGATCAATACATGAACTATTCATTTTCATATTCCATGTAACGGGCGGGTAGCGGGGATCGAACCCGCATCTTCTCCTTGGCAAGGAGAAATTTTACCATTCAACCATACCCGCATTTTATTCGTTATGAATATATATATATTCATAAAATTGAAACATCATTTTGAAAATACATATATGTTCAATCCCATTCGTAAGTAGATACCATTTATTAATGGTCCAATTATTAATTCATTTACGAAAAACCCCTCCCTTGAGCACCTTCATTGGGTTCCTTGGACCTTAAGGGAAAAGGAAGGTCCTTAAGAATAACTATAAAAAAGCCCTTCGGGAGGGGGGGGGGGGGTTTGAACCTAAAACATCTAGAACAGATCTGAGATATGAAAGAATTAAGGATACCTACAAAAAGGACTGATCCGATCCATAATGATACACCCGAAAATACAACATTTTTGCTACTTGACCAACCATCAGGAGAGGCAAGTGCAACAGGTACACCAATCACTGGTAAAAATGAAATAGCAATTAATGCAAACACAGCTGATTGGAAAGCAATAGTCATGGTTGTGATCTTACAAGCTCCCAACAGATTGAATAGACTATACCATCCGATCCCCAATTTAAAATTCTGATCAAATGCACTACGAAAAGGATTTTACCAGAAATTGATCGAGCTTTTCAAACTTTTTTTCCATTCCAGATGATAATGAGAAATCATCATATGTCACAGGTATGGTTGGTCTCGTCCCTTATGCTTATAGTTAGGTATTATCTGAAGGGGTAGAATAGAAGTTGTCTCCGGGAGAGATGGCCGAGTGGTTGATGGCTCCGGTCTTGAAAACCGGTATAGTAAAAAAACTATCGAGGGTTCGAATCCCTCTCTCTCCTGTTTTTTTTTCAACAATCACATTAATTATATTAGTCCGGTCCAGTAAAAAAAAAAAAAAAAGAGAATAGCTCGGCTGGATATAGCCGAGCTAGAAGGATCCAGTTGGAAAGAGAGTATTTGAAAATACTCCTATCCCTCCGATATGGGAGATGGATGTAATGAAATTGAATTTATTTCTCTTCCATCTGGTTCTATTTCTTGTTTCAGTTAAGAGGAGTCATGGAAAGGACAGGTTCGAAATCACGATCAATTCCTTTTTCAAATCCTGCTGCAGCTGCACGAGCCCTTCCCGCATGCCACAAATGACCTATGAACAAGAAAAATCCTAAAACGAAATGGGAGGTGGATAACCAACTTCGGGGAGAGACATAATTCACCGCATTGATTTCGGTAGCTACACCACCCACAGAATTTGAAGAACCTAAAGGAGCATGAGTCATATATTCTGCCGAACGTCGTTCCTGCCAAGGCTGTATGTCCTTTCTCAACTTGCTCAGGTCCAAACCATTAGGGCCCCTTAGGGGTTCCAACCAGGGAGCACGGAGATCCCAAAAACGCATCGTTTCCCCTCCAAAGATAATTTCTCCAGTCGGAGAACGCATAAGGTATTTACCTAAACCAGTAGGTCCTTGGGCAGACCCCACACTAGCTCCAAGACGTTGGTCTCTAACTAGAAAAGTAAACGCTTGAGCTTGAGAGGCTTCTGGGCCGGTGGGCCCATAGAATTCACTAGGATAAGCTGTGTTGTTGAACCAAACGAAACAACAAGCAATAAAACCAAAGACAGATAGAGCCGCTAAACTATAGGACAAATAAGCTTCTCCGGACCATACGAATGCACGGCGAGCCCATGCAAAAGGTTTGGTTAAGATATGCCAGATACCACCGAAGATACAAATGGAACCTAACCATACATGTCCTCCAATTATATCTTCTAGATTGTCCACGCTAACGATCCATCCCTCTCCTCCGAAAGGAGATTTCAGTAAATAACCAAATATAGCACTTGGGTTAAGAGTCGGGTTCGTAATTTTTCTTACATCTCCACCGCCGGGAGCCCAGGTATCGTATACACCTCCGAAATACAAAGCCTTGAGCACTAGAAGAAAAGCACCAGCACCTAGCAAGATTAGGTGAATACCCAAAATTGTGGTCATTTTGTTTCTATCTTTCCATACATAGCCAAAGAATGGAAAAGATTCTTCTAAAGTTTCGGGTCCTATAAGTGCATGATAAATACCACCAAAACCTAAAACCGCAGAAGATATTAAGTGAAGTACCCCAGATACAAAATATG